AAAATAAATGAAATTTATTAAAATAACTAAATTTCATTTCCGTTATTTTAGAAAGAGATCAAGATAATTTGTTTAACAATAAGGTTTGACTGTATCGAGTATTGTTTTATATTTTAAAACAATACTCGATACAATAAATCGAATTTTTTTAATAAATTTTATTTATTTTACCCAACATTATATAGAATAATTAAATAAACCAAGTTTATTATGCAAAATTATAACAAAAAAAAAGATAATAATAATTTATTATTAAATCATACTGAAACAACAGCAGCTTTCAAACTAAATGATAATAGTGGACTTTTTTACTCGTTATATACAGATACAAATTTACAACGATATTATCAAGACATTATATGCCACGATCTTTGTCTAAAACAAAATTATAAAAATATAATGGAATGTTCATCTTTAGATCAAATTGTATGTAATACTAGTTCTAAACACTATGTAGGAGAAAAAGAGTCTATCTTACCTGCCTGTTCTGCTCTTGAAATGATTACAGGTCAAAAACCAAAATACACTTGTGCAAAAAAATCAATATCTAGTTTTAAACTTAGACAAAATCAAATATTAGGTTGTAAAGCTAGTTTGCGAGGTGAAACAATGTATAGATTTTTAGAAAAATATATATCTATTGTTTCTACACGTGTGAAAGACTGGTCAAGTTTAGAAGTAAAAAATAAAAAATCTGTCAATTTAGAGCCGAAAAAGGGTCACGGAGCTGCTTATAAAAGAACATATAATCGAGACTTTGTAGTACTAAATTCTAACTATTTTCCTGAATTACAGCAATATGATGAATTATTTCAAAATGTTACTGGCATACAAATATCATTATCTACAACTTCTTTTTTTAAAAAAGATGGTACACTTTTATATAGTGCTTTCCAAATACCTACGTAAAACTGTACAAAATATACAAAAAAATCATGAAAAACAAATCTCTTATAGATACCGTAATAAAAATACCAGAAAATATAAGTTTGGAAAAGAATATCAGTAGTTCAGTCTATACTATAACAGGTCCATTAGGTTCGTCAACACTCGATCTGAAAAAATTAGATCGATTTGGATCAGCTTGTATAAATATAGATACTAGAAATAAACAAGTAATTGTACGTTCTTTCCATCCATCATATAATGGATTATATAAACAACTCATTGAAAATAAATTTATTGGTGTTTCTAGAGGTTTTTGTATCTATCTTGATATTGTTGGAGTTGGTTATCGTGCATCTTTAATTTCTTCTGAAAGTGTAGTTGGTGTACAAAATAAAATAAATGAAATTTATCTTGATAAACTTGATTTATTTTACTCCGTACAACCTTCGAAAGGAGAAACAGATCAAGGCTCTCCAATTAAAGATACAATTGTGTTGAAATTAGGACATAGCCATGATATACATTATAAAGTTCCTAGTGGGGTACGTGTGTTTTTACAAAGTCCTTCAGAAATATGTTTATTTGGTGTGGACCTAAATCAAGTTTCACAAGTAGCTCATTCTATACGTAACACTCGACCACCTAGTATATATAAAGGTAAGGGTATTCGCTTATCTAATGAAAATATAACGACACGAACAGGAAAACGTAAATAATAGAACGTATATTTTCATGATAGTAATTGATATAAAATATACGTCAGTATTTAAGTTTTTCTATTTAAATATAAAATATAGAAAAATATTTATGGTATACATACAAAATACGCATTTAAATGATAAAAAACCAATTTATCAAGCATGCACACAAATTTATGGATTAGGGCATCATCATTGTTTACAAATTTGTGATGTATTAGGTGTTAGTCCAGAAACTCGATTAGGCATGTTATCAGCAGGTCAGCATTCTTTATTAGCACAAATTATAACTCAAAACTATGATACAGGTAGTGATGTTAGACGATTTACAAGACAAAACATACAACGATTAGTAAATATACATAGTTTTAGAGGATATAGACATATTCAAGGTTTACCTGTTAGAGGCCAAAGAACACATGGAAATGCACGCACAGTACGAAAATTGAAAAATAATATTAAATTCTAATCATTACTGCAATAACTCTAATTTTCGTAAAACTAATTTGAAATAAATGAATAAATCTCAGTTAAAATAAATTTCATTTATTTTAACTAATGAATAAATTTTAGGATTTTACGAATGGTATTCCTAAAAATATACCATAACAATGGACTCTAATCAAATAAAATATACCAATTTTTATGCTTGTAAAAAAAACTCAAATCTCTAGAAAATTTATCGAAAAAAAAAGTGGAATTATACACATACAGAGTACAACTAATAATACTCTAGTTACACTTACAGACTTACAAGGCAATACACAATTTTTTGCTTCGGCTGGTACTCTAGGTTTTAAAAATTCACGAAAATCTACAGTTTACGCCTCTGGTGCGGTAGCAGAAGCTTTAGCAACCAAGGCATTTAATAGCGGATATCGTACAGTAATTGTAAAAATAAAAGGCTTAGGTTATGGAAAAAAAAGTGCTATTAGAGGTCTTCAAAAATCAAATTTAGTTATTAAACAAATTCAAGAAGTTACACCAATTGCACATAATGGATGTCGTCCTCCAAAAAAACGTCGTGTATAATATATCTTTTATTATTTTTTTATTATAAAACAAAATAAATTATAATTTTAGTATATTATCATGATAAGGGCAAATAGCTCAGTTGGTTAGAGTACACGTCTGATAAACGTGAGGTCAGGGGTTCAAGTCCCTTTTTGCCCAAAGTTTAAGTCCCTTTTTGCCCAAAGTTTAAGTCCCTTTTTGCCCAAAGTTTAAGTCCCTTTTTGCCCAAAGTTTAAGTTCCTTTTTGCCCAAAGTTGCCGACTATTTTTAAAAATTTCCTTAATTTTCCTTAATTTTCATTTAAGTATTTCCTTAATTTTCATTTAAGTATTTCCTTAATTTTCATTTAAGTATTTCCTTAATTTTCATTTATTTTATATAGGAATAATCTATATAGACAGATATAGGGAGAGTTAATCTATATAGACAGATATAGGGAGAGTTAATCTATATAGACAGATATAGGGAGAGTGGCTGAGTGGTTAAAAGCGGCAGATTGTAAATCTGTTGAATGTTTTCTACGTAGGTTCGAATCCTGCCTTTCCCATTCTTTTGAAGTCTTTGGTTATTTTTATATAAAAATAATATAGACTATATAAAAAGATTTAAAAATTAATATTATTATTTTTTGTCTTTTTTATTATTCAAAACATAAAGAAGGCAACTTGGCGGTTTAAAATAAATTTCATTTATTCGTAATAAATTTTATTTATTCACAATAAATTTCATTTATTCACCCTTCTATTTTAAAAATTTTATATCATTATGCCACAATTAGATTTAGTTTCGTTTTTATCACAATATTTTTGGTTATTAGTAGCTTTTGTAGGTTTTTATTTTTATTTATATAAAAGTTTTCTTCCAAAAATGTATCGTATATACAGCGTTCGTGAAAGATTAAGTAACAAATCACACGAATCAAAATCAAATTTTCAACCGTTATACATAGAAGCATCTAAAAAAAAAGAAACTTTATTTGCTAATGTTTTAGGTTATGTAAATCAAACAGTTGCAACATCTCAAACAGCTGTGGAAAGTTGGAAAGATAGTAATTCAAAACAATTACTTGAAAATTCTCTTTCAAAATTCACAAATACTTTCAAAAAAACTCTAACTTTACAGTCTCTATCACAATTTCTTGTATTAAGATATGCAGCGCCATTAAAAGTGTCTTCTACTTTTTCTGCTAATGTATTACCAAAAGCAAAATCTGCAGTTAAAACACTTGAAACTGTAAATATACATAAACTAGGGGACAAAAAAAAATGGAAATCAAATTTATTAAAATCTCCAAATTTATATGTACCTTATTTTGGATTCCAAAGTTTAGCAACAGAGATTTTAAGTAATAAATCTACTAAACTAAATGGAGTGTCTAATTTAAGTTCTGAAAACAACGTTCAAGATTTAGCAACAACAACGCAAACAAAAACTGTATCAAAAAATACATCTAAGTCTAAATCTTCAAAAAGTTCTTCTAAGAAAAAAGCATAAAATATAAATCGGTTTTTTTACATACATATTTTACCATAATAAACCCTGTTTATTCTACCGTAATAATTATAGACTATATATGAAATCATTATCTAAACCGTACATATTATTATATATTGTTTTAGCGTTTTGCGTAGCAAGCTCAAAACATATATTAATTTATAATGAAGAGACATTAGTATTAATTTGTTTTTTTGGGTTTATATTTGCAATTAAACATTACTTTGGAGATACTTTAACAGCATCGATCCAAGAACGAGGTGATACTATTCACGATGAATTAAACCAATCATATATCACTCAAATTCATCAAGATTTATCTATTCGTGATCAATATAAACAGATTATACCAGTTTCTCAAGTGTTATCTGTTTTTTCAGCTAGTTTAGTAGAACAAAGTGAATCTACTCAGAAATTAGCAGAGTATAGTTTAAAACACCAAATAGATTCTCAAATTTCTAAAATGTATACACATTTATATAAATTACAACAATCGTTTCCTCAAAAACTTCAAAAAAAAATACACGATAACGTATTACCTAATATACAACAAAGTTTAGCATTAAATAAAAAACCAATAGATTTTATTAAAAATTCTAAAAATAAATTAAAAGCAAAAGATTTTGCATAATTTATTAAGTCGCTAAAATTTATATCGTTTTATATATCTAAGATTTTTATATTTATAAATTTGAAATAGTAATTTATAAATATAAAAATCTTTTAAAATTTATTAAAGAATAAACCTAAAAATCTTCTTAGTATAGCTTTACTAAGCATCTAAAATTTTTAGAGAAAAAAAGAGACTATATTTTTTTCAATTGTATTTTTTGTTAAAAAAAATAAATTCGATTTGAAAAAAATTATAAAAACCATCTATTTATGAAATTTTTATTATTTGCATATACAGTAATACCATTTGTTTCATTTTCTGATGCGCCAGAAGCATGGCAAATTGGTTTTCAAGATCCAGCAACTCCTATTATGCAAGGTCTTATTGATTTACATCATGACATTCAATTTTTCTTAATTATTATATTAGTATTTGTATTATGGATGATATCTAGAGCGTTATATTTATTTCATTATACACGTAATCCCGTTCCAGAAAAAATCATTCATGGTACAGTGATTGAAATTGCATGGACAATAACACCAAGTTTAATATTAATATTAATTGCAGTACCTTCATTCGCATTATTATATAGCCTTGATGAAGTAGTAGACCCTGCAGTAACTATAAAAGCTATTGGTCATCAATGGTATTGGAGTTATGAGTATTCAGACTATAGTGTAGCTGATGATCAAAGCATTGCTTTTGATAGTTACATGATTCCTGATGATGATTTAGAATTAGGGCAATATAGATTACTAGAAGTAGATAATCGTGTAGTTGTTCCAGTTGAAACTCATATTCGAGTTATTATTACAGCAGCTGATGTTTTACATAGTTGGGCAGTGCCTTCACTAGGGGTAAAATGTGATGCAGTACCTGGTAGATTAAACCAAATACCTATTTTCATTAAACGTGAGGGCGTATTTTATGGACAATGTAGCGAACTTTGCGGTGCAAACCACGCATTTATGCCTATCGTTGTTGAAGCTGTGTCTCTAGAAAATTACATTTCTTGGGTATCTAATAAATTAGAAGAATTGTAATTATTTAATATAAATGATACTTATATAAATCAATTTGATTTATTAGCGTAATATTTTTTTACGTAAAAATATTATTTAATTGAAATACCAAACATACATATTTGGTGTCTCAATTTAATCTATAAGAGTGTATTTTAAAAATCACAAAGTAAAATAACGTATATTCTTTATGAATATCAGTTATTGTACGAAGTAAAATAACGGAATAAATGATATTTATTCCATACTTTGTTTATTTAAGAGCAAAATACATAATAAAACACGCTCCTATAGATTAAAATAAAAAAAAGAACCGATTTAAAATTTATTGTATCAATGTCCAGTACAGAAATATAATAAACTAAATTTCTTCTAAATAAAAAAATTTTAATTATGAGAAAACATCCTTTTCATTTAGTGGATCCAAGTCCATGGCCTTTATTAGCTAGTTTTGCAGTATTTTTTTCAACAACAGGTGGAGTAATGTACATGCATGCATATTCTGGTGGAGGTATTTTATTGGCTTTTGGTCAATTATCACTATTTTATGTTATGTATGTATGGTGGAGAGACGTTATTAGAGAAGCTACATATCAAGGCCATCATACTACTCCTGTGCAAGTAGGATTACGTTACGGAATGTTATTATTTATTCTTTCTGAAATAATGTTTTTCTTTGCATTTTTTTGGGCTTTCTTCCATTCAAGCTTAGCCCCAACTGTAGAAATTGGTGCGATTTGGCCTCCTAAAGGAATCCAAGTTTTAAATCCTTGGGAAATTCCTTTTTTAAATACTATTATACTTTTAACTTCAGGTGCTTCAGTTACTTGGGCACACCATGCTATTTTAGCTGGAAATCGTAAACAAGGTATTATAGCCTTAGCAGTTACTGTAGTTTTAGCTGTTATCTTTACAGGATTCCAAGCATTAGAATATCTTGAAGCTCCTTTCACAATTTCTGATGGAATTTATGGATCTACTTTCTATTTAGCTACTGGTTTTCATGGATTTCATGTTATAATAGGTACTCTGTTTTTAGCTGTATGTTTATTCCGTTTAATATTACATCATTTCTCAAAATCTCATCATTTTGGATTTGAAGCTGCTGCTTGGTATTGGCACATGGTTGACGTTGTATGGTTATTCTTATTTGTATGTGTATATTACTGGGGTGGTGCATAATTAAAATAAATTCGATTCTTTTCGACTTTGTTTCAATTTTGTTTCGACTTGGTTATGACTTGGTTTTAACTTTGTTACATCCATATATTAATTTTAAAACGATACTATACAATTCTAAATATAATTTATTAAAATAAATTGTATTTATTTCAAGTAAAATAGTATTAAAATACTATTATGGCTTGTTGTACGTAGTACACTACGTACAACAAGCCATAAATAAGTATGAAAACTATTTATAATAAAAAAATAAAATTATGGCTATTGAAAAAGTAATTACAGCCCCAAAATATAAAAATTTTACTATTAATTTTGGACCTCAACATCCAGCGGCTCATGGTGTATTAAGACTCGTACTGGAAATGAATGGGGAAGTAGTTCAACGTTCTGATCCACATATTGGGTTATTACATAGAGGGACTGAGAAATTAATAGAATATAAAAATTATTTACAAGCATTACCTTACTTTGATCGTCTAGATTATGTTTCTATGATGTGTCAAGAACATGCTTATTCATTAGCAGTGGAAAAACTTTTAAACTTCAACACTGGGCCTAGTTCGTCTAATAATGATGAAAATAAAATGACTGTACCTTTACGTGCTCAATATATACGAGTATTGTTTAGTGAAATTACACGTATTTTAAATCATTTATTAGCTGTTACTTGCCATGCTATGGATGTAGGTGCATTAACTCCATTTCTTTGGGGATTTGAAGAACGCGAAAAACTAATGGAATTTTATGAGAGAGTTTCTGGAGCACGTATGCATGCTGCTTATATTAGACCGGGTGGTGTATCTCTTGATTTACCTTTAGGTTTATGTGAAGATATTTATAAATTTTCTAAACAATTTGCATCACGTATTGATGAAATCGAAGAAATGCTGACTTCTAACAGAATTTGGAAACAAAGACTTGTTGATGTTGGGGTTGTTTCTGCTGAACAAGCTATGGATTGGAGTTTTTCTGGAGTATTATTACGTGGTTCTGGTATTGCTTGGGATCTAAGAAAAACACAACCTTATGAAGTTTATGATCGCATGAAATTTAATATACCTGTGGGTACTCGTGGAGATTGTTATGATAGATACTTGATTCGTGTTCAAGAAATGCGTGAAAGTTTAAGAATCATTATGCAAACTATTAATGAAATGCCTAAAGGTGTAATACGTTTAGATGATAAAAAAATTACTCCACCTACACGTGACCAAATGAAACAATCTATGGAATCTTTAATTCATCACTTTAAGTTCTATACATCAGGATTTGTTGTTCCAGCAGGTGAAACATATACTGCTGTTGAAGCGCCTAAAGGTGAATTTGGTGTATATCTTGTAAGTAATGGTACTTCAAGACCTTATAGATGTAAAATTAGAGCGCCCGGCTTTGCACATTTACAAGGACTTGATTTTATGGCTCGTAATCATATGTTAGCCGATGTTGTTACAATTATTGGAACACAAGACATTGTATTTGGAGAAGTTGATCGATAATCTAGTATGAAATAACTGAATAAATCTAATTTAAAACAAATTAGATTTATTTTACTTGGTAATAAATTTCATTTATTTCACACGGTAGATCCAATCAAAACAAAAAAATGTTCTCATTTGGGGTTATAAACCTTAATACACGTTGTTTATTTTACTATCGAGACAAATAAGTAAATTTAATTTTTTTAAAAAATTATAAAATTATGCCTATTTGCCTCGATAGATTGAAACCCATTATCTCTGGATAATAAACTTTGTTTATTTTATAAATTTTTGTTTATTTTAGCTTGTTGTTAGTAAATAAAGAACAAAAATCAAATAAACCAAGTTTATTTGATAACAATTCATTTCAAAAAATTAAAATATTTTATATTATGTTTAACTCAATCAAACGCGATTTAAAAAGACGAAAATTATATATGAAGTATGAGTCTAAAAGAATTTTATATAAAGCTTTAGCTAATGATTGTAATTTAGACCAAGATTTACGGTTTTTGTGTGCACAAAAACTTAATCAGTTACCAAGAAATAGTAGTCGTGTTCGTATAAAAAATAGATGTATTGTCACAGGCCGAGGTCATTCAGTATATAAATTTTGTAGGATTTCTCGTATAAAATTTCGTGATTTAGCAAATCAAGGCCTTATACAAGGATGTGTAAAAGCTAGCTGGTAAAATTTAAAATGAATCAAATTTGTTGTGTATCTTATATAGGAATAATCTATATAGACATATATAGGAATAGATATATATATACTCTATTTTCATTATCAAATTTGTATTTATTACGAAGTAAGTACAGTTAGGCACAGCAAATACAATACTTATACTTTATCTATAAAAAAACCGTTATATATTTCATTATTATTTTTTCTAATCTAAATAGAGAATTACGGATCTTTGAATCAAAAGATTCTACTTGTAAAAAATTATTTATATGTTACAACCGAAAAACACAAAATTTCGTAAATTTCAAAAATCAAGAGTTAAAGGCGTACAATCTAATACAGATCAATTAAGATATGGTAAATTCGGTATCAAGACTGTTTCAGCTGCTAGAATACCTGCTAGAACGATTGAAGCGGTTCGTCGAGTGATCACTAGAAAATTTAAGAGATTAGGTATTGTTTGGATTAGAGTATTCCCTGATATTGCAGTATCTGAAAAACCCGCAGAAGTTCGTATGGGTAAAGGTAAAGGGGCCCCTCAATACTGGGTATGTCGAGTGAAACGAGGCGCTATTTTATTTGAATTTGATGGTGTTTCTGCTCAATTAGCCAAACAAGCTGCAAGACTAGCAGATTCCAAATTACCTGTTAAAACTCGTTTTATAACGTATTCTTAGGTGTACGAAGTAAAATAAACGAAGTTTATGATTAATTCTTGGAATATCTTTCATTTATTTTATTAAAAATAACGGATATTTTTTTATAAATATAATGTTATTGTATATTCTTTATGAATATAATGTTATTGTATATTCTTTATGAATATAATGTTATTGTATATTCTTTATGAATATAATGTTATTCCTTTTTCCTTTAAAAAAAATGAGATTTATTCGCGACAACAATTTCTATAAAATATAAAACCACTATATATGTCAAGATCTTTATCAAAACCTCCTTTTTCTGAAATACGACTAATAAAAGACAATATGATTAAAATATGGTCACGTCGTTCTACTATTTTACCTCAATTTGTTGGTAAAACTGTATCAATTCATAATGGTAGAATTTTTATTCCATGTAAAATTTCCCCAGAAATGATTGGTCATAAATTTGGCGAATTTGCGGTTACTCGTAAAAAACCTGTACACAAAAAAAAAAAATAACATATCATATTTTGGGTCACTATTGAAAATATGATATGTTATTTTATTCCACTCTATTTTTTTATTATATTCTGCTCGCTTGGTGAAATTGGTATACACGACAGACTTAAAATCTGTTCCTTTTAGGGTATCGGTTCAAGTCCGATAGTGAGCAATTTTTAAATTCAAAGATAAGGATTTTTTTATTCAAAAATAAGGGCATTCTTATTTTCGGATAAGGGCATTCTTAGCTCAGTTGGATAGAGCAACAACCTTCTAAGTTGACGGTCGTAGGTTCAATTCCTACAGAGTGCGTATCAATTTAAAATTTTTAAACTATAATTTTTTTGTATTGTTTTTTTGTATATCGATAATGCTTGTAGTTTTTATAACGGAATAAATATCATTTATTCGTTTAATAAGTAAAAGCGTATCATTTCTACTTTTATTATCGAAATAAAAATACTTTTTACTTCGTACTACTTGGTACGACAATAAATTGGATTTATTTTACTTGATACAACATAACTTATATTATTTATGTCGTAAGTAATATAATTCTATGTTTTCACATTATTAAAAAATGTGAATATTATTATAAAACTAAACTTATGTATTTACTGGTACTTTTATTACCCTTACTTGCAAGTATTTCAGCAGGGTTGTTTGGTCGATTTTTAGGATTTCGAGGAGCAGCTCTATTAACAACTAGTAGTGTATTTTTATCTTTTGTTATTAGTTGCATAGCTTTTTATGAGGTAGCATTATCAGGAGTAACCTGTAGTATTGAATGGATGCCTTGGTTTTTTTCAGAGATGTTTGATGCCGGTTGGGGTTTCTATTTTGATAGTCTTACAGTAATAATGCTTTGTGTAATTACAAGTATAAGTACTCTAGTTCATTTATATTCTATTTCTTATATGGAAGCAGATCCTCATTTACCACGTTTCATGGCATATCTATCTATTTTTACTTTTTTCATGTTAATGTTGGTAACAGCTGATAATTTTTTACAAATGTTTTTTGGTTGGGAAGGTGTAGGTCTTGCATCATATTTATTAATTAATTTCTGGTTTACCAGACTTCAAGCATCAAAGGCATCTATTAAAGCGATGTTAGTGAACCGTGTAGGTGATTTTGGTCTTGCATTAGGTGTAATGGCTATTTTTTCAGTATTTAAGACGGTAGATTTTTATACGGTGTTTGCACTTGCTGCTCATCAATCAGAAGCGGTGTTGATATTTTGTAATATAGAATTTCATGCATTAACAGTGATATGTATATTATTGTTTGTAGGGGCTGTAGGTAAATCAGCACAATTAGGTTTACATACTTGGTTACCAGATGCTATGGAAGGTCCTACACCGGTATCTGCATTAATTCATGCAGCTACAATGGTAACAGCAGGTGTTTTTATGATAGCACGTTGTTCACCATTATTTGAATATGCTCCTAAAGCTCTTGTTGTAGTAGCTATTGTAGGAGCTATGACATGTTTTTTTGCAGCAACAACTGGAGTAGTACAAAATGACCTTAAAAGAGTTATTGCTTATTCAACTGCTAGTCAATTAGGATATATGATTTTTGCGTGTGGTATTTCTCAATATACTGTAGGTGTATTTCATCTAATGAATCATGCTTTTTTTAAAGCATTATTATTCTTAAGTGCTGGGAGTGTTATTCATTCTCTTTCAGATCAACAAGATATGAGAAAAATGGGAGGAATGGCAAAACTTTTACCTTTTACTTATGCTATGATGTCTATTGGAAGCTTTTCACTTGTGGGATTTCCATTCCTTACTGGATTCTATAGTAAAGATGTTATTTTAGAAGTAGCTTTCGCTCGATATACTTGGGATGCTAATTTTGCCTATTTATTTGGAAGTATTTGTGTAGCTCTTACATCTTATTATTCATTTCGTTTGTTATTTCTTACTTTTATAGCTCCAACGAATGCTTATAAATCTACTGTAAAAGCTGCTCATGATGCGCCATTTTTATTAGCCTTGCCATTGTTTCTATTATCTATAGGAAGTATTTTTGTAGGGTATTGTGCTAAAGATATGATGATTGGACTAGCTACCCCTTTTTGGGCTAATGCTATTTTTGTCTTACCACAAAATAATGTTTTATTGGAATCTGAATTTATACCACAATCTCAAAAATTTCTACCTTTAATAGCTACTGTTGCAGGTGCTGTAATTGCTTATTTTTTTTCTGTCTATAGTACTAAAACAAGCTTTGCTCTTAAACAAATACCTTTCTTCAGAAGCCTATATAGTTTTTTAAACAAACGTTGGTACTTTGATAAAGTATACAACGATTACATATCAAAAAACACTATGTCTTTTGGTTATAATGTAAGTTTTAAAGCTCTTGATAAAGGATTTTTTGAAATTTGTGGACCTACTGGTATCGCTTATAGTTTTCCAGCACTTGCTCAGTATTGGAGCAGATTACAAAGTGGTCTGATATATCATTACGCAGTTGTTATGCTATTAGGACTTACTATGCTCGTTCTTGTAAGTAGTGCTTGGAGTGTACTAGAAAATGTTTTAGATAGTCGTATATTATTTATATATGCTATTTGTTTTTTATTTTATAACTATTATAATTCAGCATCTCGAGCCCTAGGCTCAACTGAAAATTTAGAAAAATAATAAGTATATATTAAAAACAGAACGTTTTTGTTGCTATTTATATTCATGGAAATAAATATAAATAGCAACAAAATATTTTCCATCACATTTTTCTTGGTAGTATCGATATGTATAATTAAAGAATATTAAAAAAATAATAAATATATGTACAACAATAAAATAATATCGGGTTGTACGAAGTAAAATAACGTATATTATTTAAAATTTATTATTTTATAATTTAAAAAACAATATTTTTTCTAAGCCTTATGTCATATATTGAAATGGTTTTAGCTGTACCCCTATTAGGCGTAACAGCATTATTATTTGTTCCAAGTTGGAAAACACAAACTATCCGAAATATTGCATTAAACTCATCGTTATTGACTTTTTTAATCTCTCTCCTACTTTGGATCGAATTCGATAGTAGTTCAGCAGTATTTCAATATACCAATGGTATTTGTTCTCCAAGTGGTTTTTCAGATGTTACTTTAGCTCGAGCTGCGAGTTCATCTAGTTTTTCTGCATTAAATTTCGCTCTTGGGGTTGATGGTATTTCATTATTTTTTATTATTCTTACTACATTATTAGTTCCCATTTGCATTTTAGTAAGTTGGAATAACATAGAAATATACGTAAAAGAATATTGTATTGCATTTTTAGTGTTAGAAACTTTAATGCTAACTGTATTTTCAGTATTGGATTTGTTATTATTTTATATATTTTTTGAAAGTGTATTAATTCCTATGTTTATTATCATAGGTGTTTGGGGTTCTAGAGAAAGAAAAATTAGAGCAGCATATCAATTTTTTTTATATACATTATTTGGTTCTGTATTAATGTTATTAGCTATATTATTAATATATTTTCAAACAGGTACTCTAGACATTGAAATGTTATATCTATCTGATTTTAGTGAAACTAGACAATGTATACTCTGGTTAGCTTTTTTCGCAAGTTTTGCTGTTAAAGTTCCTATGGTACCTGTTCATATTTGGTTACCTGAAGCTCACGTAGAAGCTCCTACAGCAGGTTCTGTAATATTAGCTGGTATACTTCTAAAATTAGGTACATATGGATTTTTGAGATTTTCTATTCCATTATTTCCATATGCATGTATATATTTTACACCTCTAATTTACACAATGAGTATCATAGCTATCGTATATACAAGTTGTACTACTATTCGACAAATTGATCTTAAAAAAATTATTGCATATTCATCTGTAGCTCATATGAATTTTGTAACTATAGGATTATTTAGTCAAAATACTCAAGGTATTGAAGGAAGTATTTTACTTATGATTAGTCATGGTTTAGTCTCTCCTGCACTGTTTCTATGTGTTGGAGTACTTTATGATAGACATAAAACTCGATTATTACGTTATTATTCTGGATGTGGTCAAACTATGCCATTATTTGCTCTCCTATTTGTATTCTTTACAATGGCAAATATAAGTTTACCAGGTACTAGTTCTTTCCCTGGAGAATTTTTAGTATTTATTGGGGCTTACCAAAACAATAGTTTCGTTGCTTTCTGTGCAGCTACTGGTATGGTTTTAGGTGCTGCTTATGCTTTATGGTTATGTAATCGATTAGTGTATGGTGTATCAAAACCTGATTTTATTAATACTTGGAGTGATTTAAATCGTCGAGAATTTTTCATGTTTGCCCCTCTAATTGCTGGTATTTTATGGATAGGTGTCTATCCCGAACCATTTTTAGATGCAATGCACTGTTCTTGCATTTATTTGCTATATGCTCAATAAATTTAGGTTTATTGTAAAACGCAATATAAACTCTATTATTTTTATGTGATATTTGCTTTTATTTAAATAAAAGCAAATATCACATAAAATAGAGCATAATCAAATAGAGTAGCATAAAACCAACTCCAGGTGAAATTTATTCAATTATTAGTGCTTTGACTATTTATTTTCGTTAACATAATGACACTTATATAGGAATAATCTACATAGACATATATAGGAATAATCTATATAGACATATATAGGAATAATCTATATGGACAGATATAGCAATAATCTATCAATCAAAGAATAAGGAATTATATTGAGTTTGATCCTGGCTCAGAATGAACGCTAGCCGTAGGCTTAACACATGCAAGTTGTACGCTCCCTTTGAGGAGAGTAGCGAACGGGTGAGTAACGCGTGAGAATCTGCCTCTTAAACTGTGGAATAACTTTACTGTTAGAATCATGGATACTATACTTTTTTTAATTCAATTGTAAAATAAATAAAATTTATTACAAAATTGAATTAAAAAAGTTATATAAAGAATATTATTCGTTAAGAGATGAGCTTGCGTAAGATTAGGTAGTTGGTAAGGTAAAGGCTTACCAAGCCAAAGATCTTTAGCTGGTTTGAGAGAATGATCAGCCACATTGGGACTGAGACACGGCCCAAATACTTTAGAGTAACAGCAGTGGGGAATATTGGACAATGGGCGCAAGCCTGATCCAGCTATACGGCATGAGTGTAGAAGACTGTATTGGTTGTAAAACTCTTCGGTGATATTTTTATAATATCCGTATTATATTTTTTTAAAGTATAATATATATATTATAAAATAAGAGATTATGACAACGTATCATCAATTAGTCCCGGCTAATTTCGTGCCAGCAGCCGCGGTAATACGAAAGGGGCGAGCGTTATTCGGAATGATTGGGCGTAAAGCGTGCGTAGATTGTTTTTACTTATTTCTATACACAGATATAAATATCATTTATATTGATAGAAAATTTATATAAATAAAAACTTGAGTATTTATTAGGAGAGTAGAATTCCTGGAGTAGAGGTAAAATTTGTTGATCTCAGGAGGAATACCTAAAGCGAAAGCAGCTCTCTGGTAAAGCACTAACATTGAGGCACGAAAGCGTGGGTAGCGAAGAGGATTAGATACCCTTGTAGTCCACGCCGTCAACTATGATCTTTTTTTATTTTCCCTTGAAAGGGGGGAAGTGGAGTAGCTAACGCGTTAAAAGATCCGCCTGAGGAGTACGGTCGCAAGATTAAAACTCAAAGGAATAGACGGGGACCCGCACAAGTGGTGGAACATCGCGGTTTAATGCGAAACAACGCGCAAAACCTTACCAGCCCTTGATATAACACTTATATAATAAAATATTATAGTTTTAGAGTTTGTGTTACAGGTGTTGCATGGCTGTCGTCGGTTCGTGCCGTAAGGCGTTGGATTAATTTCTTTAACGAACGAAACCCCTGTTATCAATTGCTAAGAATTTACAAATTATTTTGTATTTCAGAACTTTGATACTACTGCCAGTCATAAACTGGAGGAAGGAAGGGATTACGTCAAGTCCTCATGACCCTTATGGGCTGGGCTACACGTGTGTTACAATGGCGAATACAAAAAGATGCAATGATGAGAGTCGGAGCAAATCTATAAAATTCGTCTTAGTACAGATTGTTTTCTGCAATTCGAAAACATCAAGAAGGAATCACTAGTAATCGTGGATCAGCACGCCACGGTGAATCAGTACTCGGGTCTTGTACTCCCCGCCCGTCACACTCTGGAAATCGAGTGGATTGTAAGTCTATGTCTCCCTATTTTTTTATGGGATGGGTCTGATGGCCTATACATATATAGAAATTTAGAAGATATACCCAGAATTTATTTGGTAACTGGAGTGAAGTCGTAACAAGGTAACCGTAGGGGAACCTGCGGTTGGATTATCTCTTTTTTTAATCTAAAAATTTAGAATTTCTAATCATTTTTATAAAATTTTACAACGCTCTTATATATATAAATTTATACATAAAAATAGCAACGAACTTTGTTTTATTAGCAAATCTATCTATATAATTCGATCATATATATAAAATTCCTTATATTTATTTAAGATATTCCTTAATAAATTATATTTACTTAAGATATTCCTTAATAAATTAAATTTATTTAAGATACAATTTTTTATTCTATTAATGTCCTTTTCGTCTAGGGGTTAGGATTCCACCTTTTCACGGTGGCGACACGAGTTCGAATCTCGTAAGGGATAACTTTTTATACCTTATATAAAAGATTATAGAAATCCCTATAGAAAAAAGAACCTCAATATAAATTACATTTATTTTATTTTAGAGTATTATTAAAAGTTAATTTAACGATCTCTCTTTAAATTTCATTTCATTTATTTTCAATAACGGAATAAATAAGATTTATTCATTTATTGTACTTGGTAGACGAAGTAAAATAACGTATATTCTTTATGAATATCAGTTATTAGTTCAGTATAAATTTATTGTTTTTCTTGGCGAGTATAACTTAGTCGGTTAAAGTGCTAGACTGTGACTCTGGAAACATGGGTTCAAATCCCGTTATTCGCCTAATTTTTATTATCAAAGAAAAAAAGCTTGATATCTGGGAATGTGAACCACCCGAACCCTTTCCGAACTCGATTTGTGAAAGCATTCTACATCATATGTACTACTTTATGCGGGAGACGTGATTATTATCAAGCTATATTATATTATTTTTTTAGAATCAAACATCTATATTGCTTGATATGAATATAATAATCACGAAATTAATTATTTATGCCTCAAATAAATAAACTAGAAAATAAGTTAGAGTCTGTTTTAAAAAAAGATAAAGATTTACAGATTATCGAGACACCTCATAATGACCCTGTGGTTGAAATACACTACGATAAAAACCCATATGTCGTTATTACGGAAACACAAGATTCTGTAAGGAGAATCGAACAGAGTGTCGACCAGTTACAACAAGTCACTCGTGAAATATTACATACGATAAAAACAAAAAGGAGAGATAAACAAAATACTTTACCTCTAAGGCAACCAGCTAACAATGATGTCTACTTTTATCTTATGAGTCTACAAAGAGAATTTAAAGAAAAAAATTTACAATATTCTAGATTCAGAGTTGCAGTTACTCTATTGTGGGCTGCTGGATTGAGGGTAAATGAAATTCGAAACATTACACAGGATGATATTGATTCAATTATACATCACAAATCTTTACAAGTTTATCAACCTAAGACTAATAAATATAGATTAATACTTTTTACCAAACAAAGTTGTGATCAGTTTAGAGCACTTGAAAATGAGTGTACTATTGTTTTTAACAAGTATTCTACATTATCTGGAGGCATCGCCGAAAATAGTTGGATTTATTTTATTAATAGTAGATTGTTAGAGAAGACTCGACACCTAGGACTCAATATTAAATCACACTCTTTTCGAGTTAATTTTGTAACATCACTCTTAAAACATGCACCTTTACAAATTGTATCAAATTTAATAGGACATACTAATATCAGCACTACTGTAAAATACGATAGATATTATCCAAATAAAGACGAGACATTAAATTTGCTTGAAAAAGCATTTACTACTCGGAAATAAATCAAATAAAATTCAGTTATTTTAATAAACTTGGTTTATTTTAATAAACTTTGTTTATTTCACTAGTATAATTTAAAGATTCTATTAAAAGAGACAATACAATAGATTCTATTGTCTCTAATTTCAGGCTGCAATTCGATTGACATTTCTATTTTTTATTACACTATGGGGCTTTTGTTTTTCTAATATAAGTAAAATAAATAAACAAAATTAACCATAGAAATTTTGTTTATAAGGAGGTTTTTTATTACATTTCGCATTTCTAGTCAAGTTTAAAACCAATGATATTTATTTATTTGATTTACGAAAGATAAAAATAAAACCCATCGACGAATTTAAGCCTACTAATCACTTCAATAAAATTATTTTCAATGTTTTAGACTAGACAATAATCTACAATATGATCATTAAATAATGATCATATTGTTGAACCACTTACCAATAAATAAATTTTCATTTATTTTAATAAATTTTCATTTATTTTAATAAATTTTCATTTATTTTACATGGTACGGAGAATATAAGGAAAATAAGTATACTTTTTAAGGTGGTGTGATAAAAAATGTATACCTAGAAATGCTTTTATATTATATTTTAAATAAAAGATGCTATATTTGATATATTTACGTTTTACTGTATAATTGAAACTAATTACCTATCAATTTATATGCTCACAAGCTCAATAACCATACTTTTAATCCTTGGTATTATAAATTATATGTTGCAATTATTACAATGCCTCATTTGGAACAACAGCATTTTATTTATACCAATCTATTTAGTTTTACAATTAGTCTTTACAAAGTTGATTTAGGTTTTTACTTGCGTAATCAATCTAATTACTTATTCTAATTAACAATTAATAAATCTATACAATTAATAGTTACTATAATAATATAGTAAAAAGTATATAACATTATTAATTATTCGAATTACTTATTACAAAGTTTATACAATAATAGGAAATATAGGCTTTACTAGTTAAAAGTTATATGACTAATCAATCTATATTTTATTCTTTTCTTTGCTCTCTAACTTGCTCTACAGCTTGTCTTCCGGGGGGTCCATTAGGGAGATGTTACTAAATAAGCTGGTTAACTATCAAGCATATTCACTATCATACATATTTACTAAAAGATATATGTTATAGTTTATTTTATATACTTTCTTAAATTTATATTCTAAGAGTCTTAGTTAATAAAAAAGCAGGGAAAAAATAGATTATAAATACCTACTGGCCTTTTACATGCAATTGAAGAATTTGATTTACCTTTAGTTTTTGTTATTATTGGTACAGAGATGCATAGGACTAAAAATAAAACGATGATCAAGATGATGAGAAACCCACTGTAACTAAAAACAACCTTATATAGTTATATCAGATACATTTTGGGTATAAAGCTATTTAATAAAACAAAGTTTATTATGCAGGGCTATAAAACACGAAATCAGAGTAGCAGGATTCGAACCTGCGGCCTCTCGCTCCCAAAGCGAACACGCTACCAGGCTGCGCTATACTCTGTAAAAAACATATTTGTACATAATAGCAGAATTGATATAATTTTTTTATCTACCTAAATTTATAAATAGAGTTATATCCTAAATCTTATCTACTTGTCTCGATACACAAGCGGACAATGGGAATCGAACCCATATCGATTACTTGGAAAATAACAAATTTACCATTAATATATGCCCGCAACAGAATGATAAAAATTATATATTTTATAAATTAGATATTGATCTAAATAAATTTTATTTATTTCTACCTACACCTAATTTATAAAATATAAATAATATTTAAAATAGAGTTTAGTATGGATTTGCTCTTTTATTTTTTGTTAAAAACTAGAAATAAAATTGGAATATTGCTATTTTTACACATTCCACCTATTAACGTAGTAGTCTTCTACGATACTAAAAACTTGTTTTCAGGTTAGTTTCCCGCTTGAGATGCTTTCAGCGGTTCTCTAGTCCGAACGTAGCTACTCAGCTATGCTATTGGCATAACAACTGATACACAAGAGGTTCGTGATTTCCGGTCCTCTCGTACAAAGAAATCGTCCTGTCAGTTTTTTTACACCCCAAAAAGATAGGATACATACTGTCTCTAAGCGTTTACAAACGTATTAAATAAGATTACAGTTTTAATAAACAAGTTCTAATTACTTAGAAAAATCCCTAATTACTTAAGGTTCAGACTATACCTTCATCTTATTATTATAATAAGAGTTGCCGTGTTATATCTTTAATTTAAAAGATATCTTAATTCTAATCTAAAACTAAATATAAATTATAACTTATATTTGTTTACATAGATATAGATTATAATTTAAAATAAATGAGATTTATTATGTCCAGTTGTTTTTATTAGATATAGAATTAAAGTCGTTACGGGGTCACTGAAATATAAAGAATTGTGCACAGTATATCATGACCTTCTAGGCAAAATAGACTAAAGAGATACACATTTTATTTCTTATATTATAGACTTCCCACGGTATTCCCCTAATGAGTGTATGAGGCTACTATTAGGACTTCACCGTTATGAGGCAATTTTTACATAAGGATTGCTCCTTAAGGTCGCAAGACTCTTTACGACGTATTAAACCCAACTCACGTACCACTTTAATCGGCGAACAGCCGAACCCTTCGAACCTTCTGCAGCTCGAGGATGTGACGAGTCGACATCGCATATATGTTAATTGAATATTAATTATACCATTTTTCTAGAATAAACTTCGTTTATTTTACATTTATATAACATTTCATCTCGAAGTAAAGGAAAAATAATGTTTTTTAAATCTAATCCAGATTTTTTTAAGATACTTTTGTGGTTTAGCTTTTATTTTATATTTTTCAATAAAAACATCACAAAGAAGTTGAACTTCTTTTTTTGAAAAGTGATCAGTACAAAACTGAATAGCTTTTGAGTGTTTTTTCCATTTTGCACAACCATCATCCATAAACCAATAAGCTATACTGCATGGTGTTAACCATTTATGAATCGACTTTGGTTTTTTTTAATGACTTTTTTTTTACTATCTTGACAGTAAAATTGGTGTCCATAAAACCTAAAACACGGATTTGTTGAAGTATTAAAATACCATCGTGTTTCTCCCTTTTTGTTGTTATAGATTTTGGAGGGGTTGTTACAAAATTTTGAAATATATTATATAAATGTTTACAATATTCTTGGTTTTTTTGTAAAACACGCAATCGGTAAGTAATACCATTATTAAATGTTTGTAAACTAGCATTTCCTAAAAGTATACCAATCAAAACTTAACGTTGGGTAAAATAAACTTCATTTATTAAAATAAATGAAATTTATATTAGTTAACCTTTTCATAATTTTACTCTTCTACTTGTATTTTATTATACAAGAAAATATTCAATGCTATTTTATTCTTTATTTTTAGAAATAAAATAGCCTTTTAGTCGCCTAAAAGATCAGACTATATCATCATCTCATTATTATAATAAGATGTTCGGCGTGTAGTCGTTGAGGGGTTAAACTCGATAGAATCAACTTCCCTGCTGATTGTCCGCACTAAAATACTTTTATATGCTCTTTAAAATTTATTATGAGCATATGATTTTAGATACCCCGGATGTTCCAGCATACAGCCAAATAGCATTATCTTGTTGCCAAAATAAGACCCCGATTTGAGGTGCCAAACGATTCCGTCGATAAGAGCTCTTGGGAATCATTAGCCTGTTCAATTGTGTTATCGTAAAATTGTTTATATTTTACTTCTATATATTTCTATATAGTTCAGACTATGTCATCAACTTTTAAAGTGTTATTTTATAAATCATAGATGGAACAATATAAGGTTTTATGTAGTTTACAAATTTATAGTGATGAATGGCAGGTATAACAATTACTGCGAAATTTTTATTTTATCTTATTTTTGTAATTATATTAAATTTAACAAAAATTTCTTGAGATGCTAAAATGACATCAGCTGTTTTAAATCCTTGCGTATTAAGGACAAACCCTTTACGAGGATAATCCTTATTATAACATAATTTACTTCCATCATCCATAATTTATAATTTTTTAATACTTTACCACGTAATGATTTATATAACATGTTTGTTTTTTTAAGTTGCTGGGCGCTCGTGGAGAAATTATTGGTAAGAAATCCTCATTCTCTAGTCGTTGAACGTTTTCTTCTACATTTTTTTTAGAGCCTATTCGAAGAACTTCGCTGCAAATTAGCATAGTAAATATTAAACCAATCGGTTTTATTTTACCTTAGCCTTCTTGCAATTCACCCAGTTATTGCCCTTGTATCGCTACAAAGCGGGACTACAAACTTTGAATCCCTAGCGTATCTTTGATCCGTTGAGCGAGAGCCTTTCCACGAAGTACTCCCGGGTCACTATGGCCGACTTTCGTCTCTGTTTGACTTGTAAGTCTCACAGTCAGGCAAGCTTATACCATTACGCTCTACAGCTGATTTCCTTCCAGCTTGAGCTTACCTTCGCACGTTTTCGTTACTTTTTAGAAAACGACCGCCCCAGTCAAACTACCCACTATACGCTGTTGCTGTGCTTAGAAAAACAATATAGAAAGGGTGGTATTTCAAGGTTGCCTTTTTTTATCAAGGCTCCCACCTATCCTCTACAATCAATATCCTTTTTCAACGTAAAGTTGCAGTAAAGATGCTTAGGGTCTTTCCGTCTACTTTGGGGAACTCCGCATCTTCACGGAGAATTCAATTTCACTGAGACCATATTAGAGACAGCGGAGTAATCGTTACACCATTCATGCAGGCCGGAACTTACCCGGCAATGAATTTCGCTCATTTAACCCTCTACCTTTCAGTTGTAAGATTTAATTTTATGCATTTGCTGTTTTAAAATAAATTTCATTTATTTTAAGTGCATAAAATGAATAGACAAATCAAAGCGAATCGAATTGATATCTATCTCGTATTATTAAATCAAGAGGATGGACTTGCTCTTACATTTGAATGTAGTTAATAAATACTATTTATTTGCATTTTCAAAATAGAGTAAACATTTTTTTAATTCACCCAAATCTTTAAAATCTTTTAAATTCTCAAGATCTTGATCAATATTACCTGTAAAATGTTTCTTTTCAATCATAAATTTAACAACAAAACGAAATTTTTCAAAATCAATGCGTTTTTTTGTTAATAATTTATGTTTTTCAAAAAATGGTATAATTTTATCATATAGATGTTTACGATTTTTTATAACGAAAGAATTGTTTTTTACAACTCCACACCCAAAATAAGATTTTAGAGCATATAGAACTTGTATATCTTTTTGAGGTAAAACTACAACAAATTCTGATATTATTTCAATACCACAAACTTCCTGTGTGTTTTTTCTAGTATGTATATTGAAAAATCCTTTTCCATCAATAAACCCTATAATCCATTGTGCATGTAAATTCATGATATCAAATGTATATATTTATTATTCAAATGCCTATACGTAAAGTCTCTGAGGATCCGTAAGTTATAACCGTATTGAGTTAAAAAATAAAATTTATTTGGGTTTTAAACTCGCGTTGGGTTTTAAATTTACGTTTCCTGCTGATTGTCCCCATGTCCTATTAGATTTTCACAATATGGAATACTTTTTATGGTTAATCATATGTACTAATAGGCTGTAATAAAAATATTGCTTTCTATTTATTTAATTTATTATAAATGGAGAGCATTTTTTTATCTAGTTAATAAACTACGAGGGTTTTCCAGCATACGGTATAGTTTTACTAAGGCTGCGAAATTTTTGTTTTTTTGTATATAAAACAATGAGCTATAACATTAACCTTAGGACTGTTAGAGTTACAGCCGCCGTTTACTGGACATTAATTTAAAAGCTGGAATTTGTTTTATTTTTGCAAATAAAACAGCATCAAACCTCTCCACTTAAGTTTCCAGCACCGGGCAGGTGTCAGACCCTATACGTCGCGTTACCGCTTTGCAGAGTCCTGTGTTTTTATTAAACAGTCGTTACTCCCTATTTTGTGCCACCACTTAAATACCTATAACAGGTATTTCTACATGGTCCTCCTTATCCCGAAGTTACGGAGGCAATTTGCCGAGTTCCTTTAATATGGTTCTCTCTACGCCTTAGTATATTCTACTCATCCTCCAGTGTCGGAAAGTACGGTGTCTAAATCTTATTTCTAATTAAAGAAACAAGCTACTACTTTTTTCCTGGAATAGGTATATTTCAAAAGAAATCCGTTTATCTTTTAAAATAGGTACTATTCGTAATATAGTATACATCAAGAAATTTTAAATTCTTGTACCCATTATGTTATAGCAATCGCTAGAAACACTTAGGGGCCGATTAACTCTACATTAAATTCTAGTTTGTAGAAAACACTGGATTTTCGGCGATCATGAATCACACATGATTTTACGTTACTCATGTCAACATTCTCACTTCTGATATATAAATAAATGCTTACGTATTTATTATAAACCTACTTACAGAACGTTCTGCTACCCTATAAATAGTAGTTTTTGATTTACTATATATAGCCGCCGCTTCGGTGGTATACTTGAGCTCCGTTACATTTTCGGCGCTATTGAGCCTATACATTAATAAAAATGTATAACTATATAGACCAGTGAGCTACTACGCTTTCATTATAAGATGGCTGCTTCTAAGCCTACTTGCTGGTTGTCTGGGCTCAATAACCTCCTTTACCACTAAATATACGCTTTGGAACCTTAGCGTTCGATCTGGGCTGTTTCCCTTTCGACTTTGGACCTTAGCGCCCAAAGTCTGATTCTAGGAGAGTATAACAAGGTATTAGGAGTTTCCTTGGATTTAGTAAGGCTTTGGGCCACCCTTACCCAGCGAGTTGCTCTACCCCCTTGTTATATATATTCTAGACTTTACCTAAATAAATTTCGCAGAAAACCAGCTATCTCCGAGTTCGATTGGCTTTTCACCCCTAGTCACAAATCATTTCCGTCTATTGCCACAGACGTGAATTCGGTCCTCCAAAACGTGTTAGCATTTTTTCAACCTGTTCATGACTAGATCACTCGGTTTCGGGTCAAATAAATGACACTTGTTAAAATAAATGAAATTTATAAAATAAATCTAATTTATTAGCGTTTTTACTACGCCTCCACTTAGTCGCTTAAGCTTGCTTCATTTATTTACTCGTTGACCCATTATACAAAAGGTACCCCATTACTCTGTGTTGTTGTTAAACAGCTTATTTAAATATAAATAAGTTACAAAGCTTTGAGTGCTTGTATACATCCAGTTTCAGTATTTATTTCACTTCTTTTTCACCTTTCCCTCACGGTACTAGTTCACTATCGATCAAGAGTGCGTACTTAGGCTTAGAGGGTGGTCCCCCTATTTTCAAACAAGTTTGTTCTCGTTCTACTCAAACTATATAGTATCTCTAAAAGAATACTATATTATCAATATATATATTGCTTCACAGTTCATGTAAAATAAATGAAATTTATTAAATGAAATTAAAACTTTCTCTGTAAATTTTAATAACATAAATACATGAAATACACAGGGCTTTAACCTTCTATGGCGTGTTATTTCAAATTACTTGGATTTGCTACAACAATATAGATTACATGTTTCACAGAGTTGTGTTTAAAATATTGATTTGGCCTATTCCGCTTTCGCTCACCACTACTAACGGAGTCTCGGTTGATTTTTTTTCCTCTAGTTACTAAGATGTTTCAATTCACTAGGTAAAATTTATAATTGAGTTTCCTCTATGGAGATCTATATCATCTTGTATTACGACAATTGTATATAGCTTTTCGTTTCGCTATACGTCCATTTCACTCTTGTCTAGGCATCCACTAAATGTACATAAATTTCTTTAATAATTTTACTCGTTTTAAATAAGATAGATTATTCCTATATCTGTCTATATAGATTATTCCTATATCTGTCTATATAGATTATTCCTATATAAGTGTCATTGTATTTATAAGAAAAAATTATTTTTTTATTTACTTTAGCTACCTCTCAAGATAGCTAAAGTAAATAAAAATCATAATTTCATCAATATGTAACTAAAGATTTTTGTTGTTTTATAAAAACACACTAAATTTTTAGTTTGAAGAAGATGATTTTATACTTGGAATTTCTTCAAAAGTATGGAATGCTGGCGGTGAAGGTAACATCCATTCTAATGTTGGAGATACACCAGGTGTAGTTTCCCAAGGGTTACGTGGGCATACTTCATCACTTGTAAGTGTTTTATATACAACATAAAAGAAGAATAAAACAGCAGCAATTGATAAATAGCTTCCGTAACTCGCTACTGCGTTCCATCCAGCATAAGCATCAGGATAATCAGGAATACGACGAGGCATTCCAGCTAATCCTAAGAAATGCATTGGAAAAAATGTAATATTAACTCCTAAGAACATCATCCAAAAATGGATTTGTCCTAGAGTTTCAGGATATTGTAGTCCAGAAATTTTACCAATCCAGTAATAAAAACCTGAAAATAGAGCAAATACAGCACCCATCGACAACACATAATGAAAGTGCGCTACTACGTAATAAGTGTCATGAAACGCCACATCTAAGCCAGAGTTTGCTAAAACAACTCCCGTTACTCCCCCAACAGTGAATAAGAATAAGAAACCAATAGCGAATAACATAGGTGTACGTAATTCAATACTACCACCCCACATTGTTGCAACCCAACTGAAAATTTTAATACCAGTAGGTACAGCAATAATCATTGTAGCTGCAGTAAAGTAGGCACGAGTGTCAATATCTAAACCTACAACATACATATGATGAGCCCAAACAATAAAACCTAAAATACCAATACTACACATAGCATAAACCATTCCTAAATAACCGAAAATAGGTTTTTTAGAAAAAGTAGATATTACGTGACTAATGATACCAAAACCAGGTATAATTAAAATATATACTTCAGGGTGCTTTGTTTATAATAGCACAATGGACTCTATCTTAATCTTTTATTTCAAATACTTTTATAAAATGTACTAATTTTTCTTTTTTAAGGGGGTCTAAATGATATCCTTTTTCTTTATAAATTAAAAAGCGTTTAAAACTTTTAATTTTAGCTTGTTTATATGGATTTTGAGTTGAATATTTAGAAAAATAATCTAGTACTTGATTACAATGATGCTTGTTTGATAATTGCCAAACCCACCCTTGCCATGAAATATCAAAAAAAATATTACCTTTATATATTCGTTGTATATTGTATAAAATATTTTTTTCTTTTTGTGATACTGAAATTGTACATTGAAAAGTGTTTTTATTAATATAGAGACATCCCTCCCCAGAAAAAAAACCTGAAAACCAAGCATTTTCATATCTTAAAGTCTCAGGAACTTTGTAATGTAAATTATAAGTTTTACATATTTTTATAAATTGCGATTGTCTATTTAATGTTCGTATATGCCCTGAAAGGCCACTACAAATATAAAGAAGGTGTTGTTTTCTATGTAAGCGCCATCGAGCCGCTTGCGCACCTGCACGCAATGAAACACTCCCATGACATTTTTTTTTAATAAAATATAATGTTTGTATTTCTTTTATATGCATAGTGATTTCAATACAACCATAACCTTTTTTTGAAATATAAAAACCCCCGTCAGCATCAATTAACCCACCAAGCCATTCGAAAAATTGATTAGTAATCATAAAAGATAGAGATTAAAAGATTCGTTACGTATAGTCTCTGAGGATCCGTAAGTTATAAACTCGCGTTAGGTTATAAACTCGCGTTGGGTTTTAAACTTACGTTTCCTGCTGATTGAATCAAGCTTTTTAAATTTTCACTGGTTTGGGCAAACCGATAGTCTATAGTATAGTATCAGTTGCGCTTATAAACCTAGTACTAAAAAGTTTATTATTGTTCCAGCAAATAGTAACGTGTGTTTTTGTAAATTTAATAGTATTCTGGAAAAAACTAATTTAAAGATCACTCTTTAAAATGGCCATCCCTGATTGTTAACCGAAAAACCAGAATAAGTGTTGGTATAAGATAGGATCTCCACCTCCTGCTGGATCAAAGAAACTAGTATTAAAATTTCTGTCTGTTAACAGCATTGTAATACCCCCTGCAAGAACGGGTAAAGATAATAATAGTAACCAAGCTGTAATAAATACGGCCCATACAAATAATGGAAGTCTATGCATAGATAAACCAGGTGCACGCATATTAAATACAGTACAAATAAAGTTAATAGCACCTAAAATACTACTAACACCAGCTAAATGTAAACTGAAAATAGCTAAGTCAACACTACCACCAGAGTGGCTTGCTATACTTGCTAATGGAGGATATCAATAAATCATGTACAATAAAAGTTTTATTGTACTAGAAATGTTTTTGTTGACAATCAACACAATAGTATATAATAATATTGCTCTCATTGTACTCTTAATTTTTCAATTAAGTTCGGACTATTCCTTCAACTTGAAAAATCAAGTTTATTTTGTAGTAAAAAGATTAAATGGTAAATTAAATAATATCGAATCGTACTAAATGATATTTAATGATAACAAATTATTTTGATATAATATTTTTTATTAAAAAATAGTTACTTGGTTTCGACTTCGTACAACGAAGTTAAAATCAATTGAATTTATAAAATTATAAAAACAGTTACGTTTTTTTTAATTTTTTCATAAAATCTCTAATTTTTTTTAATTTTTCATAATTACCCTTGTATTTAAAATAAGATCTTGACCAAATTCTAAATTCTAACGATTTATTCGATCTCATACTTGTTTTTGATCTATTTTTGCTAGAAAAAAATGTTATAATATTTTCATTAGCGCGTGAATTGGTATTATCTAATATGTAATAGTTGTGTCTGACTCTATAACGTATTTGGGCAGATATTCCAAAAAAAGATCTAATTCCACATAAAAGAATAGGATCTAGCTTTTGGGTAATACCAAAACCATGAACTATTCTATCATTATCTTTATTTGTCAAATAAAAATTTCCCTCTGCTTCTACAAACCCTATTAACCAAGGTTTGGATATGATAAGTTTTAAATCACACAAATCTACAAGATTGTAAATATATTTCAAATCTTTTTTTAAATTGTGAAGATTTATGAGTTTCAAAAATTCTTCTCGAGAAATAGTACAATTTTGTAACCATATAGGTGATACAAAATCTCTATCAATTTGAGTTGCTAATATTTGAAAAATGAGAGAATTCTTTTCGCTTTTTGTTAAAGAATCATTATCCATTACGCTTATAGCATTTTTAAAGCGAGTATAAGAAAAAAATTTTGAAGTCAGGAGCGGATAAGTCTCAAATATCGGTATAATTGTTTTTTTTAACATTTTTATATCACCTATATGAAAAGTTCCTATTTTCTTAGAAGTTTCTATTGTTATAGAACCACCACCTAAAACTTTTTTAATATAATGTAAAACTTGTAAATTATAAATAGACAAGCTTATTTTAAATGTGAAATTCCAATAACCTTTTGGATTATAGCCTATATAAAAGCAGCCATCTCCATCAGTAAAGCCCACTAACCATTGTTTAAAATATTTATCATTTTGCATGGTAAAATAAATGTAATTTATTATAAGATATTATGTTTAAAAATAAAGGTTAAAATAAATCTTGTTTATTTTAAATGAAAAATTTAAATTTAGCTTATAATTATACCCAAAATCTTATTGTATTTACTAAAAATAAACTCCCAATAAACTTTGTTTATTAAAGTTGTATCACGTGTAGTCTCTGATGGGTATATTTACCCAGGCGAATTGACCCTTAGTATAAGACATTTTTACTTTTTTCTAAAAGAAAATGAGTAGTCTATACAAAGTATATACAAATATATAACATAGGTGTTTCTCGCATCGAGTGATATTTAACGACAGCTATCCTTTCGTTTTAACCGTCCCATATGTTTTCCATAAAAATTATTTATGAAATGTTTTCCATAAAAATTATTTATGAAAATAGAAAGTTGGTAATCTACACAAGATTATTTGTATATTTTAGCATATACGACATAATAAAATTGCTCTCATTACACGCTTAATCTCTCGACTAAGATCGGACTATTCCTTCAATATACACATTTTTTTATTTTTTACGCAATTTGCGCATTATTTCTCTAATTCTATGTAATTTTTGATAATCACTTATAAGCCCAAATTCTAAATTCAAAGCTTTTAATACCGGTTCTACTAATATTAGTGGGGGCCTGTAATATATTGGATAATATTTTCAATACGTTTTGAATTTGTGGTAGATAAAGTATAATAATTCTTTTTTTTTTATTATATCCTATTTTTGCCTGAATATGGAATATTACACTAATAGCTTTTAATAAATGAAAATCTTATTTTTGCGCAATGCCAAACGCATGCACAATACGACTTTCACTTTTTTTACTAGATGAAAACTTTCATCAGCTGTAAGAAGTAAAACAAACCCAGATAACCATGGCTTTAAAAATTTTTATCGGAAAACATAGAAAGAAAATTTTGTATATATTGCATCACGTTAAAGTCTCTGATGGGCTTAAAATATTACAAAAGTGAAATAAATTTATTATTTCATTAATCTTATTCAAATATTTATAACCCAGGCGAATTGTCCTTTCGTACTAAACATTTTAACTATAGATTGTAAAATCTATGAGTAGTTTGTATATAATGCCTACAGTAAAAACATTTATCATAAAATTCTATTTTTTTATTTTAGATAAACTCTTTTTACGCATTTAGGATATTCTCGCATCGAGTGATGTTTATTTAAAACAGGCCAGAAGGTTTTAACCTGTTCCTGCTCCCACTTCTACGAGAGCAGAACTTACTAATAATAATAATGATGGTGGTAATAACCAAAATGAAATATTATTTAAACGAGGAAATGCCATATCTGGTGCCCCTATTAAAATAGGAACAAACCAATTACCAAATCCTCCAAGTAATGCTGGCATCAACATAAAGAAAATCATTAAAAATGCGTGTGCTGTAATAATTACATTATATAATTGATGATTTCCGTTTAATATTTGATTACCAGGTTGTGCTAATTCCATACGTATTATTAATGAAAATACTGTTCCTAATACACCAGAAAATGCACCAAATATAAGATATAGAGTACCTATGTCTTTATGATTTGTAGAATATAACCAACGTGTAACCATAAATCTAAAATTCTTATTTTATATAGTAACTCGAATTGAACCTACGAGTAAAAGATATATTGTAAATATATAAAATAAACTGCTATCTCATCATACTAAAATAAACAAAATTTATTATTCTATTTCAGAAAAAAGAATGATGCTATAACAAAGGCAGAAACAAAGAATAGTAAATCCTTCAGAATATACCAAAAATATAAATATATCAAAATATTTTTTTTTGTTTCTATATTTTCTTTAGATGTACTACAAAAAAAACACATTTTACATCCACATACATATTCTTATGGCTATTTTATTCATATATGTATAGAATAGTTTAAATAAATTCGACTCATTTTCATTAAAAAAGTATATACTATTTCGCCCCCATCTCTACTCTTAATACCTAAAATAAATTCGATTTATTTGATATCTTGATAAAAAAAAGCTCGGAGATCAAGACTATAATTGGTTATATTCACTTTATTAAAAAAAGCGGAAAAAGGGATTCGAACCCTCGGCATTTGCCTTGGCAAGGCAACACTCTACCACTGAGCTATTTCCGCGGTATTCTATAACATTTCATTGTTATATTATAGATATACACCTAAAATAAATAAAGTTTATTATTTATTTTAAATTTTTTAAGACTCTATATAATTTTTTATATAAATATAGAGTAAATTCTACACTAGTATTATTACAAGGAATAGGATAAGTAATTCCAGTTGCATCACTACTAGTATCAGTACAACCAATAATTGGAATTTGTAATCGATTTGCTTCTGATATAAGATTTTGATTATCAGAAGGATTAAATAAAAAAATAATATCAGGTTTGTGTTGTAAAGACACAACTATAGAATTGTCAGAAACAGTACCATATCCTTGAAAACATTTTTTTATTTTTTGATATCTTGTAAAATCTATGTTATTTCTTTCGCAGAAGTCACTACAACGTTGTGAAAATTTAATATAACAATAAATAGATCGAGATATTTGTTTATAATTTGTTAACGTACCACCAATCCATTTATAAAAACAATAAGAAAGGAGTCTAAAAGTTTTAAAAGGTAAATTTTTTTCTATAAATTTCATACTATTGATTGATAATTTATAAAATTCTGGATTAGTATTTACTATTAGTACATTACCCCCATTTTCTAAAATCTTGTTCAATACATAGAATGCTCTTGATAAACATTTTTGCGTTTGTTGAAGATTACAGATAGTAATATCATTACGTATCCCTAAATGATATTGAGACATAGAAGGATGCCATGAATTAGTTTCCGATAAATAGATAGATTTATGACCAAAATGAGTTGCTTTTCTGTAATAATTAGTAGTTTCCTTATCGATACCTATACTCCTTGTTTTGGGACTAGTTTTTATGGTTCTTTTAGTTAATCTAAAATAAAATGAACCGGATTTATTAAGAGGAGTGTAATTTGTGGACCAAACCATCCTATTATAAAAAGAAGATTTAAATATTGAATTAGGCATAGGGTTTTGTTGTTTTATAAAAACTACTTGTTGAATAAATAATGTTTATTCCGTTATTTTACTTCGTACAATAAATGAATAAATAATGTTTATTCCGTTATTTTACTTCGTACAATAAATGAATAAATATTGTTTATTCATTTTAGAGCGGGGGTAGGACTTGAACCTACAACCTTCAGATTATGAGCCTGACGAGCTAACCATTTGCTCTTCCCCGCTTTTGTTTCTATTTTTGGGTATGATAGGTCTCGAACCTACGACCATCAGGTTAAAAGCCCGGTGCTCTACCAACTGAGCTACACACCCGTTTAAAATAACGTTTTCAACATTAATCAAGGTTGAGGGCAGAATCGAACTGCCATTATAGGATTTGCAATCCCATACATTACCATTATGTTACCCAACCCTTACCTCATAAAATGAGGTGATGTTTATATCTTCTAAATTTATTTAAAACAAATCCAGACTTTAATACCTACTAAACCAAAAGAAGTATTTGCGCTTCTAGAAGCAAAATCTATTTTACAGTCAAACACATGTAAAGATGTTTCACCATATTTAACACATTCTTGAGTAGCACGCTGTGCTTTTTTAGATTTACCCCCAACACGCCCATTACAAGTAATACGTATACCTCTAATAAATGGTTGCATACTTGCTTGTCTTAATATTCTATTTTTGATTCTTGAAAAAGAAACTCGTCGTTCAATAAAATAGACTATTTCATCAGCTACGAAACCAGCACTTTGCCAATTTTGTTTACTATAAAAAGGAAATAATTGTAAATCAATATTATAGTGTGATGATAAAAAATTCTCAATATGAGTTTTATATTTAAACTTTTTTTGAGAAATCATTGATCGAGTGCTATCTAATGCATTATAAATATTAGTTTGTTCCAGACCAAATTTTAATAAATTGTTTGTATCAAGTAACGAATTAATTTCATTGGTTTTATAAACTTCGTTTATTTTACTTAAGCTTTGAATTTGAGTTGATGAGTCAAGTTTATTATATAATTTTTGATCAGTCTCAAAATGATCTTTTTGTAATGCTGGCATAAAAGATAAAGACATATTTTGCGTCACATGCGTCACACCAATAGTTTTCATTTCATTGGTTTTAGTCAAACCTTTAATTTTATTAGATCCTTTCTTTTGTAGAGAATATTTAAAAATATTTTCACTATTTAACGAATTATACTCTTTATTTTGAAACCCATCAACGAATAAATGATTAGATATATGTTCAAGTCCCGTATTTGTAAGATCGTTGGATTGATATGCAATATCGTTATTATATCCAGATTCTTTTCTTGCACCTACTAGATAATATTGTAATAATAAATTTTTTAAATTACGTTTAGATGTATTTGTTTCTAAATTTGGTGTTTGTTTAGACCAAAATGAGTCTGATACTAAAGAATTTAATAATAATTTAGCACTAATATTTTCTAAAAAATAAAAATTGGGTGCACCCACTTGATGTTCTGGTTTTTTTGCAAGAGTAATAGACCCATTAACAAGATTAGATTCGTGTAAATTATTGTTATTATGAAGTTTTTTACTTATTTCATGAAATACGTGTGGTTTGTTAATTTTAGGAATAGTTTTAAAAAAAAGATTATCATGTAAATTAGTTGCAACTAATTTACTTTTTTTATCATTCCCAAACCAACCCAAACCAGATTTTTTTGATTTTAAAGATACAAAAGATTTAGGTAGATTACTCCATGCTTTTGAAAGGTGTTGAAATAATCCTAGATTTTTAGCAAGAGATACACGAGATGCTCTTGGTATACAAAAAAAAGGATATAATTTTATATTTTGTATACCGAAATTTACACTAACGCGTGCTTGTGGAAGCCTAACTAATTTTAAAAATGTATTTAAATAATTAGTTAAAAAAAGTTCTCTAGAAAAACACTTAGCGTAAAAATGATCACTATACCAAGTACTATCAAAATTTCTATTTACATTTTGTAATCTTAAAGAAATTGGATTTGTTTTTTGTCCCATTTTTAATTTATTTTTATTTATTTTTGTTGTTTTTTCTGGAGATGATATTGTCCCAGTATTTAAAACCTATATTTGAGTTATATATAGATATCAGATTATTTTGCTAAAATAAATTACATTTATTTATAGATGTTACTTGTATGTAAATATATAGATTGTCCTATATAATCTACAAAACAGTTGTTTATTTAAAACGATTTGAATTTTATGAAGTTTTGGTTTAGAAATAAACAAATAGACATAAATTTCATTTATTTTACTTGGTTGAACGAAGTTACTTCGTTCAACGAAGTAAACGAATTAAAATAACGTATATTCTTTATGAATATCAGTTGTTTTAATTTCATACAACCAATCGGATTTATAAATATCATATTAATAAAACAAAATTTATGAATATGATATGAAATTGGACGACATATATAAAAAGTATATAAACTTCTATTATAATCTCTTTTGCATGGTAAATAATAAATAAAAGCAAGTGGTTGGATTTAATGAATAACACCGAATCAAATGAAATTTATATTTATTTTGTTTTATAAATCCACATAATTATAGAAATAGATATATAATTGATTATAAAATAGAAGCTTACGTACTATTTTTTTTGGTTTTGTATTAAAGCAGACCAAACATTTTCGATTTTTCTCTCTAGAACATCAGATAATTCGTTTAGTTGCGAATCAGGACTTAAAGTTTCTAATAATCGACTATAAACTTCTTGACTTGATGTATTATATACACACTCAATTCCTTTTTTTAAGTCCAAATGATTATACGCTGTTTTATCTATAATGGCTCCACAAAAAAACAGATGTGGTATTGAATTTAGAGCTTTCCAAATAGCGGGTAATTGATTTAAATTCATACCAGCTAAAAGCATATTAGGTCCTTGAAAAAGATTTAAAAAATTAATATTTTTTCTATCCAAACCTAAGTTAGGAACTCCAGCTCTAGATTTATCTGTAGGAACCCCAGCTCTAGATTTATCTAAAGATTTAGAAACGATACAATCATTATTATATAAAAACGGACTATCTGCCAAAAATTTTTGTATAATAGTGTTTTTATATTGAAAAATACGTATATTATTTTTTGTATCCAGACCTAAATCAATTTTTAGATTAGATATATTTTTTTTTTGAGTTTGTTGTATAAATAAAACGTATCGAGAATTTTGTAAAATGCTGGCAGTTTTAGATAACTGTATAAGTTTTTTTTTACTTGCCATAATATATTGAAAATTTTTTATTAATTTATTAGAATTATAATTTTTATGCGATCTATTTATTTGTTTTTTTATTAAATTAAAAAACACGCATAAATTACCGAAAAAAATGCATTCGTTATAATAACAAGTTGAAATAACTGATATTCATAAAGAATATACGTTATTTTACTTCGTACAATAAATGAAATTTATTATATCGTTTTGTTATTTATTATAACCACTTTGGTGTTTAATAGAGATATGGATTTGTACACCAACTACATGTAGATTTTTGCAAATTTCAATAAAAGCATGGAGACTATTTATATTTGCAAAAGAAAGTACCAGTGATCTCTTATATGTTTTAATTTGAAACTGATCTCGAGATTTTTTATGTATATGTGGAGAACGTATTACAGTTATTTTCTTTAATTTAGATGGGATAAATATTTCTTTAGAATCCGGTGTTTCCAAAGTATATAAAATTTCATCAAATAAAGAAACCAGTTGATTAATATACAACGGATCAAATGATTTTAATTTTAATTGTACTTGTTGCATAAAAATGATTTTAAACTTTGTTTTTTTTGTTTGTCTAAATTGTATATAATAAATTACAATAAATTTGATTTATTTTACTTTGTACACAAAGCACTTGTTCAAAAAAATAAAAGTACTTATTATATACTGTATGTACCGAAAAAGTACCCATTATAATATAATGCTTTTATTTTTTTGAGCAAGTGCTTTTATTTGTCGAGGCCAATAAAATACTTGGTACAAGTTAAAATAAATGAAGTTTATTAAAATAAATTCGATTTATTTGTTTGTCTAAATACATAGAATTGTATTTAGACACATAGAGCAATTGCTATTTTATGTGTGATCAAGTGTAACGGTGCAGGGTACGCCATACAAAAAATCAGAAAAAATAAAGAAATTGCTAATGCTAAAGCATTTGTTCGTGGTACGCGAGCAGTACTACACCAAGTTTTAGGAGTACTAAAATACATTATTCTTATTAATCTAAGATAATAAAAACAACTAACTACACTTGTACACACACCTACGACAGCTAATACACCTAGATTACTTCCAAGAGCGGCGAAAAAAATATAGGCTTTACTATAGAATCCAGCTAATGGTGGTATACCAGCCATTGAAAACATAGCAATACTAAAAGTAAATGCTAAGAGAGGGTTAGTTTTAGCTAAAAAAGCTAAATCAGTAATATATTTAATTCTAGGTAGCCCATTATTATGTGTATGACGCATGTTACATAGTAAAATACTAAATACCGCAATATTCATAAAAATATATACAATTAAATATATAGATAATGCTTGTATTCCTTCAATACTAGCGCAAGCAAATCCTGCAAGTAAATATCCCACATGGTTAATACTACTAAAAGCCATTAATCGTTTGATTTGACTTTGTGAAAGCGCAGCTAATGCACCTACAAGCATAGAAGCTAAACTAGCAAAAATAACAAGTGTTTGCCAAATTGGAAACAAGTCATAAAAACTTTGTAAAAATACACGAAGAAACACTGCAAATAATGCGATTTTAGGTGTAATTACAAAAAATGCTGTAATAGGCGTAGGGGCTCCTTGATATACATCTGGAGACCACATATGGAAAGGTGCTGCAGCTATTTTAAATAAAAATCCTGCAAGTATAAATACCATTCCTAATGAAACAAGTGCCGATTCTGTTGTTACAGCTTGAATACCATCAAATGGCACAACACCTGCTGCAAAAATTTTAGCACATTCAGAGAATGAAAGTACACCAGTATATCCATATATTAAAGAACAACCAAAAATTAATAAACCTGAAGAAAAAGCCCCAAGTAAAAAATATTTTAGTCCTGCTTCAGTTGCAAATTCTGAATTTCTTTTTAACGCAGCTAACACATAAAAACTTAAACTTTGAAGTTCTATTGCTAAATATAGTGATATAAAATCTGCTGATGATGTTAAAAATAACATACTTGATACAGCAAATAGTATTAATATTAAAGTTTCAAATGCATTGTCTCCTTGTGTTTGGATATATTGTAATGACATTGATATACAGCATGCACTTGATAATAAACATGTAATTTTTACAAATTGAGTGAAATCATCGATAACGAGTGTGTTATAGAGTAACACAGCATTATTTATTGGACTATTATAAATCAATAAAGAAGTATATAACAAGGCCATTATCGCATACCAGCTGATATTATACGATAATAATGGATAATTTAATGATTTTGATGTACTAGTAATTACTCCATAAACTAATAAAAAAATACCAGTAGATACTAAAAATATCTCCGGAAACAGAGCTAGAAAGTCATTTTCAAATAAAAAACTCGAAAAGGATATCTGTTTATGAAAAGATTGTTCTAAATACATATTTTTATAAATGCTTTTATATAATTTATATTTTTATGTTTTTTGTACTGTTTAATAAACAACGCAAAAAACATAAAAAGGACCATATTTATTTACTCAAGTACTATAAGAGTGTAATCCACAATCCATATAGTGAAATAAACAGGTTAAAATAAATGATATTTATTACAATAAATATCATTTATTCCGTTAAGATTTATTACCACCAACGATAACGAATATTTGCACGATTGGTGATAGCTGCAGTATGCAACTCATCGCGTTTTTGTCTAGCTTTTCCTTGTTTGGAATAGGCTTGATATATTTCATCTGCTAGGCATTCTGAAAAATTTTGCGATGAACCTTGCTGTTTTTTTCGTGCTGATTCAATTATCCATCGCATAGCTAGAGTGTCTGCTTTGTGTTGTGATAATATAGCTGGAATTAGAAATGTATTTCCAGCCCTTCGTACTTTTTTTAATTCTACACTAGGTGTTACATTTTCTATCGCTATCGATACTACCTCAAGTAATGAAGACATTTCAATAGACATAGAATCATTATTTAAGGGTATCGTAATTTCTTCAAGAGCTTTTTTATTAAATTCATAAATGTAATTTATTTTACCCTTTTCTAGAACTTCGTTTATTTTCCCTTTACCTATTCTTTGATTATGATTCATGTGGATTTTATCCATTTTAACTGTATCCTTTGGAGTCTGGTCTGAAAATACATTTTTTTTTAATTTTTTATGCTTTAAGATTAACAGACTATCATAAAATAATTGTACAGCTACAGATTTTTTACCATCTATCATTAATAAATTTATAAATTTATTACTATTGATTACAGTATTTCTTGTAGTCCCGTATTGTTTTTGACCGTTCATATAATTTATTTATTATATCGTTTATTTTTTAAATAAGACACTAATAATGCTTTGTTTTGTCTAAAATAAATTGGATCTATTATATCCATTTTTTTTTAGAGACGAAACAAAACATCATTATGCTTTACTTTTTGGTGTTCCATAGAGTGACCTAGATTGTTTTCTAGAAATAACCCCTTGTAAATCTAATCGACCACGAACTACTTTGTATTTCACTCCAGGTAAGTCTTTTACACGACCACCTCGAATACATACTACGCTATGTTCTTGAAGATTATGGCCTTCACCTGGAATAGAAGCAATAACTACAATTCCATTACATAGACGAATTTTTGCTACTTTTCTTAGTGCTGAATTAGGCTTTTTAGGTGTTCGTGTGTATACACGAAAACATACACCTCTTTTTTGAGGACATCCAGCTAATGCTGGTTTTTTACTTTTAAGTTTTGGAGCTTGTCTAGAGCTTTTTTTTCGTAATAATTGATTGATTGTAGGCATAAAATATTGCTCTATTTTTCGTTTGTTGGGTAAAATAAATGAAATTTATTAAAATAAATGAAATTTATTAAAATAAATGAAATTTATTATCAAATTATTTTTTCATGCCTTTTCTTAGAATATCAATATCTAAATGAAAAGGTAAGTATATTCTTTGTGGCGAATATAAAAAAATAATACTATTTGTAATTTTAGAAATTTCTAAATGGATCGGTTTGTTGATTTTTGCTAAATCCGTTTCAATCTTAGACGTATTTGCATACAAAATGGTATCAATTTGTTTTTTTCTATTTTTTATTGTTTTAGTATTAAAATTATTAATAGTTTTTAAAATTAATAATTTTTTTTTTAATCTTAATGCCAATACAACACAATACGATTCTATTTGATTTGATAAAAAAATCAAATTTTCAAGGTTAAATAAATGAAAATTATTCGGAAATAAAAAATTTTTTTTTGTTTGTTTTGAAAAATATGTATTATTTTTTGTTTCCAAACTTGTACCAAATTTTAGATTAGATTTACTAGTGGATTTCATTGTTTCCATAAAAGAAAAATAATCTAAGCTATTGTCTTTTTTATTTATTTTGGACTGATTTGATGAAAAAAAACCAGTATTATCAATGTAATGACTGTTGTCAATAGCGGTAAATCGAGGTATGCCAAAAGTTTTCACGTTAGATATGTTAGGATTAAAATTGCTATCGAGCACTATACACTTTTTATTAGACTGTTTAATTTGTAAACTTTGTTTATTATTTTTATTATCCAGTATAATAGAATTTGACACACATTTTCCACAGAATGATACTAGGAGTGCTAATGAATCGTTTAATCTATGTTGTGCACAGTCAAAGTGAATTTGAGTCTTTTCATCAAAAAGAAAAAAATTTGGTTTTTGGATTTTATCATTTTCAGTAGAAAATTGAGTTTTGTTGTATAGAGTATATGGACTTTTTTTAGGTGTATATGAAATCACGTCTCCCGGATTTAGTAGAGTACTAGGAAAACGACAAATCTTAGAATTTACATAAATTTTAGAATGTCTACAAGCTTGTCTTGCTGCTACTATAGTTTTTGCAAAACCACTACGGTATAACGCGACATCTAATCTTTTTTCTATTAATGAAAAGAAATTTTTTGAAAAATACCCAGGCATGATTGATGCTTGAGATAAAATTCTATGTAATTGTTTTAAAGGAATATATCCATAAAACATTTTTAGTTTCTTAACACATAAAAGAATTTCCAAATATTCTCTTGACCTTGAACCTGTTGATTTATTTACATGTTTATTACACTCAAAAAGAAAATCTTGTATTGGAAATAATAAATTTATATTCTTTTTTAAATAGATTCTTGTTAATGTAGAAAAAACTACTTGTTGAGTTTTTTTTTCTACATTCAAATTTCCAAACCTAGAAAATCGTTTTGAATTTTTTTTCTGTATCATTTTTATTTCCGAATAATTTTCATTTATTTTACTTGGTACACCTTGAAAATTATTATACAACGGATTATCATTGTATGCAAATGATAAACATTTTTTATACATTTCTGCAGCATGAACATTTTCATTATATATACTAACAGGTGTGAAATTTGTGCCTAATAGATTAGAATTATTTTGAGATTTTAGAGAAATTTTCATAATTTTATTGTTTTATGTACTATATGCATCTAAAATAACAGAATAAATGGAATTTATTCCGTTATTTTAAGTTGTACCAAGTATTTTAACTCGATAATTTATAATTTACCTCATACTTTCATGCCCCATCGAAAGGTTTGGAAGGCACTACTTCATGCTTTAGCGGAAGGCATTACTTCATGCTTTAGCGGAAGGCATTACTTCATGCTTTAGCGGAAGGCATTACTTCATGCTTTAGCGGAAGGCATTACTTCATGCTTTAGCGGAAGGCATTACTTCATGCTTTAGCGGAAGGGGGATTCGAACCCTCGGCTTATGGGATATGATTCCATCGTTCTAGCCACTGAACTATTCCGCCCTCATTATACCTACATTTCGTTTTATATCGAGAATAAATTCGATTGGTTGTAAGAAGTTTCAATTGAATTTGTTTTACACGAGTATAGAATAAAGAGTATTTTATTGTATAGTCTCACTACTGAAAACAATCTATATATATAACAACATAACAATGCTACGTTGTTATATATATAGATTTTGTTTGGAGAAAATCATATAAGATTATAGTTTCTCCAAACAAGAAAATAATTAAAATACGAAAAGGATTAAGAATGCCATCATTAAAGCGAATAATGCAATCGCTTCAGTTAACGCGAAACCTAAAATAGCATAACCAAATAGTTGTTTAGTTAAGCTTGGGTTACGAGCTACTGAATTAATTAATGATCCAAATACAATACCAATACCAGCGCCGGCACCAGCAAGTGCGATTGTCGCACAACCTGCTCCGATTAATTTTGCTCCGTCTAACATATAATTTTTGTATATATTGCCTATGTTTTAGATAGCTTTACATAATAAAGTTATGTAAAAATTGTATAATAAAATAAAATTGATTATACTATTTATTGAGAATTTTTAAATATTTAAAAATCCAAAAGAATTTTTCTTTGATTGTAGCTAGATATATTAAAGAATTATAAGGATAGTTTATTTTAGTATAATATCTTATTGTCCACAGCTTCTTTATGAATGTCAGTTATTTTAGAATAATAAATTATATGGTGTGTACTTATTTATTATTCAATAATACGGCAAATACACACCATAAAATGAAAAGATTAAAAATAACTAACTCTAATTTTATCAACTAAATTTTAGGTTTTTGTAGTCTAAAAATACTTCGTTTTGACTATATTTATTTTACTTGGTTGAACGAAGTTACTTCCTTCGTACACTTACGAAGTTACTTCCTTCGTACACTTGGTACAACTAATGTAATCTATTCTGAATTTATTTAATAGTTTTTAGTGCGTAATTTGCGAACAAATTTTTGTATTTTTTGCAACCTTTCGAAATCACCTTTATATTTTTGATAAGAGCGGACCCATATTTGAAATTCTACGCTTTTTAAACTTTTTATTGCATATCTATAACTATTGTCGGGAGCAGTGAAATAATTAATAATTTGTTCAATAGATGAAGAAGCTCCAGTAGTTAAGTTATAATAAATTTTTTTATTAATCGCTATTTTAGCCTTAATACCAAACATTTTACGAAATGCTTCTAACAAATGAAGATCTTCCTTTCGTGTAAGGTTAAAAAAGTGTATTATACTTTTTTTGGTACTAGTGCCTATGGCTTTAAAAACAAAACTTCCATGAGCTGTACGAAGTAAAATAAATCCAGATAATAAATGAAATTTATTTTAACCAGGGCTTGCTAATTATCAAGTGAGGATCACTATGATATCGGGTTTCGCCTTTTAAAACCTTAGCTTTAAAATCTTCTTGATTTAAATAGTACATCCAAACATGAGATTTATAATTATCAGGTAATTTCTCCCCCCAAATAGCTGTTATTCGTCTATCCTTTTCTGCACTCGATAGTGATGGATTGTCATAAATTAATAGACACCTTCTAAATCTATCATATCTGTGTTGTTTTACAGTCAATAAAGAAAATTCATCAAAAATATAAATTTCATTTATTTTAGGTAAAATGATATTTATTAAATCTTCTCTATTTGATACATAAAAACTGATTATATTATCATGTGGTTTTGAAATTGTACCAACACGTAATTGCTTTTGTATATAATGCAACACTTGACTATTTGGCATGGAAATAGATAATTTAAATGTAAATTTTCTGTTTAGAGGATACTTTGGATCAGCTTTATGAACTGTAAAAGTACCATCACCGTCAGTAAAGCCCACTAACCATTGTTTAAAATATTGTTTTTCTGATAACATACTACTAAAATTATAGATTTCACTTATATAAAATAAATTTTATTTATTATTATGTTATAATTATTTCCAAACCTGTACAAAACAAGTACAGCATATTATAATAAATTATGTTTATTTTAATAGCAAATTTGATTGAGTTTGGTTTGGAAATAAATAAATAGAGCATATTTATTATGATTTAAAGATTAGAATCAATTTATATTAAGCTAACCAGTCAAAACATAATAAGACACCTGCAACATAAATTACCCAAGCTAGCGATAGGGGTAAGAGTACTTTCCAACCTAAACGCATTAATTGGTCATAACGATATCTTGGGAAAGCGGCACGTACCCAAATAAAAGCAAATAGGAAGAACACTACTTTTAAACTAAACCAAAATATACCAGGAATCCAGTAAAATATTGCAAAATCAAAAGGAGGTAACCAACCACCTAAAAAAAATATACAACATAAACTACTCATTACAATCATATTAGCATATTCTCCTAAGAAAAATAAGGCAAACCCCATAGCAGAATATTCAACGTTATACCCAGCAACAAGCTCCGCTTCTGCCTCGGGCAAATCAAAGGGAGCCCTGTTGGTTTCAGCTAAACAAGAGATAAAGAACATCACTAATAGTGGAAATAAGGGTATACAATACCATATTTGTGTTTGAGCTAATACAACTTCTGTTAAATTTAGAGACCCAGCACAAATACATACAGTGATTAAAATTAATCCAATTGAAACTTCGTATGATACCATTTGTGCAGCAGATCTACAACTCCCTAAAAAGGCATATTTTGAGTTACTAGACCATCCAGCTGTAATAATACCATAGACTCCTAATGATGAAATAGCAAAAACATAAAGTAATCCTACATGTATGTCAGCTAATACTATACCTTCACCAAATGGAATCGAAGCCCATGCTACTTGACTTAATAAAAAAGTTAATACGGGAGCAAAAAGAAAAATTACTAAATTTGCACTACTTGGAAGTACAGGTTCTTTTACTATTAACTTTAAGCCATCTGCAATAGGTTGAAATATACCATAAATACCAACAACATTAGGACCTTTTCGTCGTTGCATTGAAGCTAATACTTTTCTTTCAGCTAATACTAAAAAAGCAATACTTAAGATTAAAGGTACAGTTAAGGCTAGAATTTTCAATACTATACTAAATATTAAAATATTCATAATTTTTCTATTTTATTAATGGTTGTATTTATATATTTATATAAGATAGAGACTTATTATCCTAAATAAATATATAATGGATAAATAAATTATAGGCTCTATAATTTTATTTATTGCTTGTTTTTTTTATCTATCTTAAAATAACTAAATTTCTTTTATTTTACTTGGTTGAACGAAGTTACTTCGTACACGAAGTTACTTCGTACACCAATTAAAATAACGTATATTCTTTATGAATATCAGTTATTTTAATAGATAACAAGATTTGGAAGTAATATTTATTTCGATATAATAAGTAAAATAAGAATTTTATTATTGTCGACTCGTTAAAAAAAGAATCAACAATAATAAAATTCTTAATCAATATAGCTTGGTCTATATGTCTCCACCAGAATTGTGAATAAAATAAATAAATTTCATTTATTTTAATTTCATACAACCAAGTAAAGACGATAATTAATTACAGTTATTCGTTATCGTGCTGTAATAAATCTATCAGTGAATCCATCAAAGAAAGTTTTTAAAGTATTTAATAATTCGTCAGATAAAGCTTTTTTATCTTTGATAGTACTTAAAATAGCAGGATCAATTTCTTTTAATAAAGTTTGTTCAAATTTTTCAATATCTGAAATATTTAATTTATCTAAATACCCTTTAGTTGCAGCGTATAAAACAACAACTTGTTTTTCAATAGGCATTGGTGAATATTGACCTTGTTTTAAAACTTCAGTTAATCGTGCTCCACGGTTTAATAAATATTGAGTAGAAGCATCTAAATCACTACCAAATTGTGCGAAAGCAGCAACTTCACGATATTGAGCAAGTTCTAATTTCATAGTACCAGCTACTTGTTTCATAGCTTTTACTTGAGCTGCAGAACCTACACGACTAACAGATAAACCTACGTTGATAGCAGGACGTATACCTTTATAAAATAACTCAGTTTCTAAGAAGATTTGACCATCAGTAATAGAAATAACGTTAGTAGGAATATAAGCAGAAACGTCTCCAGCTTGTGTTTCAATAACTGGAAGTGCTGTTAATGAGCCACCACCTACAGAACTAGACATTTTAGCTGCTCTTTCAAGTAATCTTGAATGTAAATAGAAAACATCTCCAGGGAATGCTTCACGGCCAGGAGGTCTACGTAATAATAATGACATTTGACGGTAAGCTACAGATTGTTTACTTAAGTCATCATAAATTATTAATGCGTGCATTCCATTATCACGGAAGTATTCACCCATAGCACAACCTGAATATGGTGCTAAATATTGTAATGGTGCAGGGTCACTTGCAGTAGCCGCTACAATTACAGTATATTCTAATGCTCCTGCATCTTCTAATGTTTTTACAATTTGTGCTACAGTTGATCTTTTTTGCCCAATTGCAACATATACACAGTATAATTTAGCTGATTCGTCTTTTGATACGTTTACGAATTTTTGATTAATGATAGCATCTAATGCAATAGCTGTTTTACCAGTTTGTCTATCACCAATAATTAATTCACGTTGTCCACGACCAATTGGTACAAGACTATCAACTGCTTTTAAACCTGTTTGCATAGGTTGGTTTACTGACTCACGAACAATAATACCAGGAGCTTTTAATTCTGCACGAACACGAGTTACATCTTTTAACGGACCTTTTCCATCAATAGGGTTACCTAAACCATCTAATACACGGCCTAATACACCTTTACCTGATGGTACGTCAACAATGGTACCTGTACGTTTTACTAAATCTCCTTCGCTAATAGTACTGTCACTACCGAATAATACAACACCTACGTTGTCATTTTCTAAGTTTAGAGCCATACCTTTAACACCACTTGCAAATTCTACCATTTCACCTGCTTGGATTTTTTTTAAACCATAAATACGAGCAATACCATCACCAACTGATAATACTCGACCTACCTCGTCTACATTAATTTTTGAATATGTATTTGAAATTTTTTGTTCTAGTAATACTGATATTTCACTTAAAGATAATGCCATAAATTTGGAAATCTTATGTACTCTTTTTTCTTATAACATTTACATATGTAACGCTTTATCTATTATTGATATGACGTTTTTTACTATAATACTCTCGTTAATACTATTAACGAGACAAAAAACAATAACAACACCATAATAAATTTTATTTATTTTAATAAATAAAATTTATTTTACCAATAATATCATACATACGATAGGTCAAAACAAACTACATTTATTTTGACCAGATACAAACTTCATTTATGTTGCAGGAAAATAGCTAAATAAATATTATTTATTAGTTTACCTGGAATCAGGAGAAAAGGGACTCGAACCCTTAACCTTTGGTTTTGGAGACCATTATTCTACCATTGCAACTATTCTCCTAAGATGCACCAAGTAAAACTTGACAAATAAAATTTATATCTAATGTTACAATCAATTTATTAAGAATTATAGATATTGAAGTTTTCTTCATTTAGCCAACTATCGGACTCGAACCGATAACCTTCGGTTTACAAAACCGATACTCTACCAATTGAGTTAAGTAGGCTTGGTTGTACGAAGTAATTTCATACAACCAAGTTTATTAAAACCTTATAAATAAAAGCAGTTTAAAAACTGGAATACGTGCTTGGAAAGGGTCGAACTCTCAACCTTCAAATCCGTAGTTTGACGCTCTATCCAATTGAGCTACAAGCACTAGTAAATCGAATTTATTTAAATGATATTTATTCCGTTATTTTACTTTGTACACCAAGTAATACTTTGTTTTAATAAATATCATTTATTTTATATTTTAACCTATGCTTTTTTAGCCTATTCTATCAAATAGGCTAAAAAAAAGCATAATTTAAAAGTTTAGTAATTTTTAATAAAAAATAGAGTCCAAATAATAGAGTAGAGAGATGAAACCAACCGGGTCTATTGGACTCTAACCTTTCATTAAATTAATAAATTCTACTGCAATGGTTCCACGAATACGATAATATACTACAAGTAATGCTAATCCTATCGCGGATTCAGCTGCAGCAACTGTTAATATCAATAGCGCAAAAAGTTGACCTATACAATCATCAATATAGACAGAGAATAATAAAAAATTTAAATTCACTGCTAATAACATTAGCTCAATTGACATCAACATTACAATAATATTTTTTCTATTTAAAAAAATGCCCCAAATTCCTAATAGAAATAATATCATGGAAACTGTAAGATATTTAGATAAATCCATAGTATTTATTTATGTGTTTTTCTTTTTTTTATAGTCTAGAAACAAATATAATTATATTTGTTTTATGTTTATACTTTTATATCTATATTTATATACTGAAATAACGTTTTTCTAAAGGTTATTTTATGCTACTTTTCTGATAGTTTTAGCAAAATCTCTTGTATTTTGTAAAAAAACTTGTTGTCTTTTAATACGAATACCTTTTTGCATTGTTAAAACAATAGCTCCAATCATAGCAACTAGTAATATAAGACTAGCTACTAAAAAAAAGTAAAAGTAGTAAGTATATAATAGACTACCTAGAGCATCTATTGTATGAGATGTAGATAAAAACATTCGCCAATCTATAAAAGATAATTGATTGTAGTTGGCTAGTAATTCAGTATTTTCAATATTATATGATAGTAATGGAATCAAATCATTATCGATAAGTATACAAATTTCAAATAAAAATAGTACCGCCAATACACCACCAACTGGAAGATAACGTAATCTTTTTTCGCTGATCTCAGAAATTCTTATATTTAACATCATAACTACAAATAAGAATAATACTGCTATAGCCCCTACATACACAACTAAAAATAATAGTGCAAAAAAGTCTAATCCCAATAATACTAATAAACCTGCAGCATTAAAAAATACTAGAATTAGAAATAATACAGAGTGTACAGGATTTCGGGCTTGAATAACTAGTGCACCTGATACTAATGTTAAACTGGAAAATATATAAAATAAAAAATCCATAGATTTATATTTTGATTTTTGCTTTGTAAAATAAATGAAAGTTATTTAAATAAAAAAAAGAAAATAACTTGTTTATTATGTTTTGATTATGTATTATATATGTACAAAAATGTTAATTCATAGATATATACGTACATAGATTCTTGTTTAAAATAAATGATATATTGATTCAATATCTCAAGGTCTATAGATTCGACAATACCTAACATCACTTTATTATATTTTAAAATTCTTTGTTGTACGAAGTTACTTCGTACAACCAAGTTATTTGGTACAACCAAGTAAATTTTTTATTTAAAAAAACGCAATACAAAGCCAATCCATAAAGAAAATTCAAAAAGAAAACTGGTTACTAATAAGCAACAAAATTGACTCAATATTTCTGGGGGAGATAGTAATGATGAAATACAAATGATACAAAAAAATACAATTTTTCTATATCTACAAAGACTAAAACAGTCAAAATAAGATAAATAAAATAAAGCTATAAATATTACTGGTATTTGAAAAAATAGGACAAGTAAAAAATAAATTTGTATACTTGAACTTACTGTTGATTCCACACGAGGAGACATTTCTATTATTTTAAATGAATCCGTTTTATTAAAATAAAACAATAAATCCGTTTTTTCCGAATTTTGGAGATAAATATCATTTATTTTACCTTGATTGTTATCTGTATAGTTGATATAGATTTGAAAACTTGAAAATAACTCACAAATTTGTGGAAATATATAAAAATATATCAAGTATGTTTCGATGCAAACAATAGTCGAAAACAAGAGCAAAAAAGTTGTTATTTCTTTTCTTTCAAAATTATAACGGCTTGGTACCAAAAAACTCCAATATTGATAAATATAATTAAATATACAGACGCCTAGAGAAACATAAATACATAATTTGTAAGTAGTCGATAATGCTTCTGTAATATCAGTTGATTGTAATATTTGATTTAATTGTAGAAAAGGTCGAGATATAAGATACATCAGCTCAAGTTGATAATAGTAGCAAGTAATTAATGTACAAATTAAAGAATAAAATATATAAAATATACGATAACGTATTTCATTGTAATGAAATAGCATTCTAGAAGAATTCATTTTTAAATTTTGTTGTGTGAAGTTTATTAAGAAATAAACTTATATAATTATTTTACTTGGTTGTATGAAATTAAAATAAATAAAATTTATTAAAAGCGACTTAAATAATTTTTTTCATAAAGTTCTTGTCGATTATATGGAGAGCTCTCCTTAGTTTAAGCATGAATACTTTATTTCTTTGTTAGTTATGAGAATATCGAGATTGATTCTAATAAGTAGGTTAGTTTTTTGTAAAGTGGATGATATTTATTCTTTGTCTTCTTTCTTTATTGATTACTATAGTAACTAGATTGACTATTTCTCAGATTGACTATTTCTCAGATTGACTATTTCTCAAATTGACTATTTCTCAAATTGACTATTTTTCAAATTGACTTTGTAACTAGATTGACTAAACAAGCGGATTGATTAAATGAACGATAAAAATAATTCACTTTAAATTTGCAATATTATTTATTTTAACTTGAATTTATAATATTTTTTTATTCTACATAATCGACATTATATTAATGATCTAATAAATTATTAAAAATATAATCTATTTTGTGTATTGAAACAAATATTAATACTAGTCTTTAATTGCCCATCAGAAGCTATATTTATTAGTTTTTGAAGATTATGGTCAATACCTTCTTTAACGCAATATTTCACCCAATTAACATTCTCTTGAATGTGTTGTATTTCTTTAACTTGCATATCAACAACAGTTTTACCCAAGTGTTTTACAAGATGTGTGTATATTTTATTAGCTTCTGGACAAAGAAAATCGTTATAAAAAGCTAAATCAACTTTGTAAAAACTAATTATAATAAGTAAATAGATTAATATGTTATTTATTATTAGTAAGTAACTTTAGTAAGTAACTAGAATGACTATCTCTTATATTGACTAATAATAAATTTTAGTTATTATTTTTTATATTATATATTTTTATAATAACAAATAATCACTTTTAGTCAATCTGAGAGATAGTGTAAATATAGTAGCTGCTTGTTAAAATAAAACATGTAAATAAAAGTATATATATTTATAATATCACCCTTAAAAGATATGTTTATTTGGCTTATTAGAATGCAATTAGATATACTGTAATTGATTGATTTCTAGTCGATATATTTATTTTACCCATCTATCTCTCAAATTCTAGTATAAAAGTCCATTGCATATACATTTTATCAGGTGATGTAAAAAAGTAGCTTTATTTCGCTCGTGAGCGCGTATTTTGGTATATGTTTTGTACTAAAAAACAGTCTCATTAGTTAAAGGCTCAATAATATTATCATTTTCCCTGCCACCAACATTATCGTCCATGTAATAGATCAATTTGCGCATTAAAATAACCGAAATAAATTTGGTTTATTTTATTCGGAGATACATATAATATGTATTATTTGTTCTCTTTTAAAAGAAAAGGTGTATGATTAATATATAAAGTTCTTGTCGATCATATAGACAAGAGTTTTATATACATAGAGTAAAAAAACGGAACACTTTATTTTTTGGGGTGTAGCCAAGTGGTAAGGCATTGGACTTTGACTTCAACATGCAAAGGTTCGAATCCTTTCTCCCCAGTTTAAAATAAATTTCATTTATTGGTAATAAATTTCATTTATTTGTTTATCTAGTAAATAAAAACTGCAATCTCTATTATTGACTTTAATAAATTCGATTTATTTTACTTGGTTTTAACTTCGTTCAACGAAGTAACTTCATACAACGAAGTATTTTAGGTCGAAAAATGTCAATAATCAAAAAAATAAAGACAAAAAAACAAAAATGTACGAATATTTAGGAATACTTATTTATTTTTTTATTGCACTAGCATTATCACTATTATTATTAGGATTACCTTTTGTAGTTTCTACAAGAAAAGCGGATCCTGAAAAAATCTCAGCATATGAATGTGGTTTTGATCCTTTTGACGATGCTCGAGGCCGATTCGATATTCAATTTTATCTGGTAGCAATTCTATTTATTATTTTTGATCTTGAAGTAGCATTTCTATTTCCTTGGGCTTTAACTCTAAATAAAATAGGTTTTTTTGGGTTTTGGTCTATGATGCTATTCTTATTAATATTAACTATAGGTTTTGTTTACGAATGGCGCAAAGGAGCTCTTGATTGGAGCTAATAACTTATATTATTTTTTTGCCTAAGGTTTTAAAAGGCTATTACCGACAAAAAAATAAAAAAAGAAAGGTCAAATAAACTTTGTTTATTAAAATAGTATAAAATTAAGATTGTAATTTTATATTTTAATTATAAAAAATATATATATAAATATATTTATACAAAAAAAGAGTCTATCTTTAATTTTTGTATATTCAATAAAATAACACATATGATTTCTACACCTTTAGAACAATTTACAATATCAAGTATAATACCTTTACATATTGGTAAATATTACTTTTCTTTTACAAATTCATCTCTATATTTATTTTTAGCTATTGGTACAGCTGGTTTATTATTTCATTTTGTAACTCAAAATGGAGGGTTTTTAGTACCAAGCCGTTGGCAATCACTAGTAGAAATGATTTATGAGTTTGTTAGAAGTCTAATACAAGAACAAATCGGTGCAAAAGGAAGAAAATACTTTCCAATAGTATTTACCCTATTTGTATTTCTATTATTTACGAATTTAATAGGTATGATTCCGTATAGTTTTACAGCTACATCTCATTTAGCTGTAACTTTTGGATTATCACTTTCACTCTTTATTGCAATCACTATTATTGGTTTCCAAATACATGGCCTACACTTTTTTAGTTTTCTTTTACCAAAAGGCGCACCTTTAATATTAGCACCATTATTAGTAGTTTTAGAGTTAGTATCTTATTGCTTCCGAGCTATTAGTTTGGGTGTTCGTCTTTTTGCTAATATGATGGCTGGACATACTTTAGTAAAAATTTTAAGTGGGTTTGCATGGACTATGCTTTCTGTAGGTGGTGCTCTATCAGTAGCATCAGTTTTACCTTTTGCTGTAGTTTTTGCTCTTACAGGACTTGAAATTGGAGTTGCTTGTTTACAAGCATATGTATTTACAATCCTTATTTGTATCTACTTAAACGATGCTATTAATTTACACTAATATTGGTAAAAATAATTATTTTACCAATATGGGGTTTTCTTAATTTATAAGCTCAATAACTAACGAGTATTGGTAAAAATAATAAAAGTACAAAGTCTATTTATTTGATAATAATCTTGTCAAATAAATAGACTTTGTACTTTTATTATAGCAACAATAAATTCGATTTATTTTACTTCCTTCGTGGTACGAAGTTAATCCTTCGTGGTACGAAGTGTACGAAGTAGAAATAAAATATTTTAACTTTTAACCACATTCTATTTTAAATATGTCTTCAATAGCTCAGGGGTAGAGCAGATGGCTGTTAACCATCGGGCCGTTGGTTCAAATCCAACTTGGGGAGGCTAAAAACCTGCTTGATAAATTTGAGAGTTTTTTTATAATAAATATAATTTATTATAGCTGTATTATTTTTATATGAGCTTATAGTTCAATTGGTAGAACACGTTGCTCATAACAACGCAGTTGTAGGTTCGAGTCCTGCTTGGCTCATTAATTTATAAAATTATAGAACTTTTTTAAAGAACAAAGTCCTTTATAAGACAAGTAAAGAACAAAGTCCTTTATAAGACAAGTAAAGAACAAAGTCCTTTATAAGACAAGTAAAGAACAAAGTCCTTTATAAGACAAGACTCTATATTAAGCTTGATTGTTAATAAATTTCATTTATTAATACCAGGATTATAAACATCGTTGTACTTTGTTTATAAAAAAATAAAAAAATTTCATGAAAAGACTATCAATTATAAAACAACCAATATTATCAATATTAAATGATCATATTGTAGATTATCCATCACCAAGTAACCTTAATTATTTTTGGAGTTTTGGTAGTATTGCAGGAATTTGTTTAGTAGTTCAAATAGCTACTGGTATTTTTTTAGCAATGCACTATACACCACACGTTGACTTGGCATTTATGAGCGTAGAACATATTATGAGAGACGTTGAAGGTGGATGGTTACTTAGATATATGCATGCAAATGGAGCAAGTATGTTTTTCATTGTAGTATATATCCATATGTTTCGTGGTTTATATTATGGAAGCTATACAAGTCCTCGTGAATTATTATGGATTGTAGGTGTTGCCATTTTATTATTAATGATTATTACAGCTTTTATCGGTTATGTATTGCCATGGGGTCAAATGAGCTTTTGGGGTGCTACTGTAATTACAAGTTTAGCTAGTGCTATTCCCGTAGTTGGAAATTCTATAGTAACTTGGCTTTGGGGAGGATTCTCTGTAGATAATGCAACTCTAAATAGATTCTTTAGTTTACATTATTTATTACCATTTGTTATTGCAGGATTAACAATTGTACATCTTGCAGCATTACACCAATATGGATCAAATAATCCTTTAGGTACAAATTCAGCTGTAGACAAGCTTGGATTATATCCTTATTTTTACGTAAAAGACTTAGTTGCTTGGGTAGCTTTTGCTTTATTTTTTTCTGTGTTTGTTTATTTTTTCCCTAATTTATTAGGACATCCAGATAATTATATCCCTGCAAATCCTATGAGTACTCCTGCACACATTGTGCCTGAATGGTATTTCTTATGGGTATATGCTATTCTTCGTAGTATTCCAAACAAATTAGCTGGTGTTGCAGCCATTGCTCTAGTATTTGTTTCTTTATTTTCATTACCTTTCTTAAATACGTCACCTATACGTAGTAACAATTTCAGACCAATACATAGAAAATTATTCTGGTGTATTTTAGCTGATTGTTTCTTATTAAGTTGGATAGGTCAAAAACCTGTTGAAGATCCTTATATTATTATTGGACAACTTGCTTCAGTATTTTTCTTTTTTTATTTTTTAGTAGCTGTACCGTTAACAGGAAAAATTGAACACTATTTAATTAAATATAAGTCTTAATTTATATTTTATTGTTGGTTGTACTTGGTAACATCGTTGAACCAAGTAACTTGGTTCAACCAAGTAAAATAAATCTGATTTATTTAATAAATAAGGTATTTTAAATTGCTGCTTTTCGCTAATAAAAATATAGTAAAAAGCAGCAATTTAGCTTATTATTTCGATTCGATATTGTTGTATAAATTTCATTTATTTTAGGCATAGACATAAATAACTTTCATTTATTTTCATTCGTTTTAATTTAGTTTAAATGAGGTAAATCTCATGAATGAGGTAAATCTCATTAATGAGGTAAATCTCATTAATGAGGACGTAGCTCAGTTGGTTAGAGTATTGGCTTGTCACGCCAAGGGTCGCGGGTTCGACTCCCGTCGTCCTCGTATATCATTAATTGCTTTCTATTTTCAATTCGATTTGTTTTTACTTCGTTTCGACTTCGTACAACGAAGTAAGGTAATGATATATTTTTGTAAATGTTTAGGTAGCTCAGGGGTAGAGCGGAGGACTGAAAATCCTTGTGTCGGTGGTTCAAATCCACCTCTAGACAATTGATAGAGTTGGACAAAAGATTTAATAAATTTAATTTATTTTACTTCGTTCAATGAAGTAAACGAATTTAAATAACGTATATTCTTTATGAATATCAGTTATTTTAACTGGGGATAAGTGACTGAGTGGCTGAAAGTACCGGTCTTGAAAACCGGCGTATTCGAAAGAGTATCGGGGGTTCGAATCCTCCCTTATCCGTATCAACATATAGGCATAGTAAATCCGATTTATTAAAAATTAACTATTGTGGGTAATTAGCTCAATGGTAGAGCACCTCGCTTACAACGAGACGGTTATTGGTTCGAGTCCGTTATTACCCAAAACCTTTTTTATACGAAGGAGCGGGCGTGGTGGAATGGTAGACACACTAGATTTAGGTTCTAGCGATTTAGAGTCTTGCGGGTTCAAGCCCTGCCGCCCGTACTAAGTTTTTAGTGTTGGTTGTACTTGTTACACTTGGTTGTATGAAATTAAAATCAATATAATTTATTAAACTTACTAGGTTTACTTCGTGTACGAAGTAAACGAAGTAAAATAACTAAAATTTCATTTATTAAAATAAATTGTTCTTAATGGAAGAATGGCTGAGTGGCTTAAGGCACTGGTTTGCTAAATCAGCGTATGTTTTATGATGTACCATGGGTTCAAATCCCATTTCTTCCGAATAACTTTCCAAACTTTTTTCGGGGATGTAGTTCAGTTGGTAGAACGCATGCTTTGCACGCATGAAGTCATCGGTTCGACTCCGTTCATCTCCAAATTTAAAGCCAAGTAGAATAAATTACATTTATTCAGTCGTGTTTTGGCAAATTTTTGATCTGGAATAAATTTTGTTTGTTTTATAAAAATAACTGAATAAATTTTGTTTGTTTTATAAAAATAACTAAATAAATTTTGTTTATTTCAAAGAGATTATGTCAAAAATACAATACAACACGCTATTATTTAAAGACATAATTATGGTTTATAACTTTCATTTATTTTACTCGTTATTTTAATTATAAATTGAAAAATAAATATCGTTTTATAGACAAAAATCAAAAAACCTCTATTAATTTATATGAGCAATAATTTCGAAAAATCTATACTATTAATGGTACCTCAGTGGATTCAATATCATGTCTCTCATAGAAATGAAACGACTTTTTATGTATACCCTGAATATTTAAAACCATTTCTTTATTTTTTACGCGATCATATGTCAACTCAATATAAAGTATGTGTAGATATCACTGCAGCTGACTATCCTTCTCGAGCATCTCGTTTTGAATGTGTCTACAACTTGTTAAGTGTAGAATATAACAGTAGAATACGCATTAAAACTTGTGTTGATGAATATACTACTCTAGAGTCAGCTACTCCAGTATATTCTAGCGCAGCTTGGTGGGAACGTGAAGTTTGGGATATGTTTGGTGTATTTTTTCACAACCATCCTGATTTACGACGCATATTAACTGATTATGGATTTCAAGGACACCCTCTTCGTAAAGATTTTCCTTTAAGTGGTTATGTTGAAGTTCGTTATGATGATTCAGAAAAACGAGTATGTATTGAATCTATAGAATGTACTCAAGAATTTAGGTATTTCGATTTTGATAGTCCTTGGGAACAAGTGGAAAAAACTTCTATAATGAAATAATTTACTCAAGGT